AGTAGAGACCATACTTTTGGATCAACAACCGCTAAATGCGCTAGCATCTTACGGTTCAATCCTATATTATTAGATTTAATTTTATACATTAAATCACTATACTAATTTTACAAATGAAAACCAATCAGAGTAACCTATCCCTGTAATAAGTTTTTCCCATGATTGAAGATTAACTGAAACCTTCTTTTTATTAGATTTAGTATCAGTATAGACAACATGTCCCTCTTTTAAAGCATATATTGTATAATCTTTACCGGTTCCTACATTTTCACCAGCTTGAAAAGCAGAACCTCTTTGACGAATAATAATTTGCCCTATTTTAACAAATTGACCACCCACAACTTTAACTCCTAAGCGTTTCGCTTTTGAGTCACGACCGTTTTTAGTACTACCTGCTCCCTTTTTATGTGCCATAATTATGAAATTTATAATTTATATTTTTTTATCCATGAACTAAAACTTGTAAATTAGAATTATTTTTAAACGAAACAATTTCTAAGATATTGTCAAACCTTACTCGTCTTGAAGATATACGATGACCAATTTTTCTTCTATATTTTTTCTTAGATCGCATCTTAAATACTAAAAGTTTTGATTTTTTATGAACACCAGGTAATAAGCTACCTTCAACACGATATTTATTTAGTATTGGTCGACCTAATTCAATATTGTCACCATTAGTAAAGAACATTACACGATCAAATATAACACTTGTTGGTTTTTTAGGAGTATACTTATATTCTGTTCTGAAAGATTTTATTTTCTCAGTAACTGGCTTTTTTTTTAATTTAAAATTAGAAAAGTCTTGAAATTTTTTCGGTTCAACCCAAAATTGTCTACCGAAACTTTCAATAATACTATAAATCGTTGTCATACGTTTTTATTTGAAATAAAATTTTGGTTAATATGTTTAATTGTATTGTTTAGTTCAGATGTTATTTATTCATATTAATCTGTTTTAATTAAACTAAATTGTTTTTTCTGGTTGACATAAAATCTTAAATTTAATTTTGAAAAAAATTACTAATTTTCTAAAAATTATAAGATTTTAACCTTCTATTAAGTAAAATATAATTTAATTATAAAGATTAATCAAAATAACAAACTATCTGAACTTTAAATGTAGATGTATATATTTGTCATATTTAACCCCTTTTACATTAAAAAATTATACTCGTTTTGTACGGAAGATCAATTTATTATTTTTAGATAAAAACTTAAAGATAAAATTTAATAAATTGATTTATTGAAAAGTTGAAAAATTTTTCATATTTTGTTTCATTTAATCAAAATACTAAAATTTTCCAACTTTTTAAGAATTTCTAATCTTTTAAATGTTGCATGATTATTTTAAAAACATCAATCGCATTGATAAACTCATCTAAATTTAAATTGGTTTTTTGACTAACTATTATAGGATAATTCATACTATCATTTGGAATTCTACCATGTGATCCTTTAACTACTGAAGCATCTATGGGAATTATATTCACCAAGTAACGAAAGCCTATTATCTTTTTTAATAAAGTTATTAGTATTTTTAAATTAGCCCATTTTAAATTAGGATCTATAAATAATTCTGCAGGATCATATCCAGGTTTTTTATGAATTTCTACAGTACGAGCAAAATCTGGGGCTTTTTGATCATCCATCCAATAATAATATGAAAACCAATAACCTTCTGATGCAACAACAATAAAATCTCCAGCCCTTGAATGAGTCAAATGATGCATTTGTTTTCTCATATCATCTAAAATATATGCAATACCAGGAAGTTCCTTTAAAATACTAAAGACTTTATATATAATTTTTTTATTATTTATGTATATATGAGCAATCTGGTGATCACAAACAGCAAAAGCATCACTTGCACCAGGGTCCAAAAGTTCTCGACCATTTTCTTCACGGATTTTTAAATAATTATGTTCTCGTAGAATACGATTTATATGAACAACATTATTAACTGGTTCTATGCCATATTCTGATAATATAATTAAATTAGCTCCTCGACTTTCATAAAATCTTATTAAATCTTTACAAATTAAATCAATATCCAGTAAAGATTTTTTGGTCTCAACGGATTCAGGACCACTTCTTTGTAGACAATAATCTAAATGTGGTAAATATATTAAACTTAAAGTAGGATTAAATTTTTTTTCAACAATTTTTGAAGCCTCAGCAATCCATTTTGATGATTTAATAGAAGTTTTTGGACCCCAAAAGTCAAACAGTGGAAATCTACCTAACATAGTTTGTAATTCGTCGCGTAGATTAGTTGGAAATGTATAACAATCAGGTATTTTCGTTCCAAATGAAGTATATATAGGCCTTGGCGTAACAGAGTAATCAACAGTAGAATACATATTATACCACCAAAACATATTTGCACATGTAAAAGAAGGATCAATATTTTTAGCAATATCCCAAATTTTCGGTGCTGTAACTAAATTGTTTGATTGATGCCAAAATTTAATTTCACATAAATCTTTAAAATACCAACCATTTCCTACAATACCATGAGTATCTGGCCATTTACCAGTTAAATAGGTGCTTTGAACCGAAGATGTGACAGCAGGAAGTAAAGGTTTTATCTTAGATATTTTACCTCTAGCTATCCATTTTTTTAAAAAAGGAGTATATGGACCTATTAATTTAGAAGTTAAACCAACTATATTTAACACGACTGTTTTTTTCATGTTTTAATTATTAAATTGTATAATTATCCATTCATATTCCTTACTTATGGAAGATAAAAGATCAAGTTTGATATTTTTTGGAATAATCTCCCAAGTATAAGTTTCTATTTCTAAGCAGGAAGTTAGAGCTGAAATTTTAAGAAATTTTACTATATCATCAATATCCTGATTAGTAGTTAAAAAATTGGCATATTTTTGATTAAATATAGGTAAATGAAAATGGACTCTCCATTCGCTAGTTCTATTTTTATTCAAATTACTAATTGCTTCTGAAAGATCTCTATATTTATATAAATACCCATTTGATTTTTTTTCAGTAACTTGATGAAGATATACATTATCCTTAAACTTGTTAAGTTTATTTATGAGAAAATTTTGTTCATATTGATCCAATTTTAAATGTAATGCAGAACTAATTTGAATTTTACCAATTTTAACCCCAATTTGATTTAATGCAATAAAATTTTTAATATGATCTTCAAATTGAATTGCTTGATGACAGACATCGTAACAAATCCTCACATGTCTAACCAAATGTATTCTTGCTTGAAATAAAGAAATTTGTAAATCTTTTGCTAAAATGAATGCAATTTTCTTCAAAATAAATTCACCAAAAAAAAGCAACATATCTTGTATATTTTCTAAAATACAATCGGCTTCTGGTTCAAAATCTATATGAATTATTTTCCCTTGTTTTTCATAAATCTTTATTAACTGTTGTACTAACTCTAAGATATAATTACTAACACGACCACAGAATAAATCATTAGAAACTTTTTTTGAATAAAATTTATAAGCTAATGGAGATGTAGAAAACCCTACTTCATTTCCAGGTAAACATAACTCAGCTGATAGATTAATTAAAGTATTATTGAAGTTATTTCTTTTTCTATTTGTCCAGTCTGGATAATATACTTTTTCTTTAATAGAAGTCTTATAAAATTCACCATAAACAAAGCCATTTAATGTTATTACATAGCAATTATTTTGATTTAACCATTTTTTTAACTTATTAAGATTATTATTTTTTAACAATTGATTAGCAGCTTTGTTAGAAAGTCTAAGTCCTATACCGAAAGGCTTATTAGGGGATAATTTCATTTTAATTAGAGGAATATTTATTTTTAAATTACTAAAAATTTCTTCCCAACTATCACCTGGATGTATATTTGAACAATATGTCAGGTCAAACTGTTTGTAAGTTTGTATCTTCATTTAATTTTTTAGAAAATAATTCAAGTTTTTTAATACATATTTGGTAAACCTTAATGTTTACCTCATTTACTTCCATACCACAACCTATTTCTTTTAATAACATTATGGTTAATTTTCCTCCTAAATGTTCTTGAAATTCATATAAACCTTTAAAAATACTTTGATTATGATCAGGATTTTGAGCAAAATTACCTAGTTCAGGAATATAAAGTTTATATCCTAAATTTGCAATAGTATTTAATATTTTTTGCCAATCTTTTTTTGACAAAAGTCCTAGTAAATAAGAGTAAGTTACATCTAATGCGATACCTATTGCAACTGCTTCTCCATGACGAATTCTATAGGTTGTTAAATATTCTAATTTATGAGCAGACCAATGACCAAAATCTAAAGGTCGTGAAGAACCTTTTTCAAAAGGATCACCTGATTTTCCTATATGATTTAAATGAAGTTCAGCACAACGATAAATTAATTTTTTCATAGGTTCCATATTATAAGGACTTTTTAAAGCAAATGCATTTTTTTCAATAAAATCAAAAAAATCTTTATCTTTAATTAAAGCTACTTTAATTGCTTCAGCAATTCCAGCTATCCAATCTCGTTTTTTTAAAGTTTTTAGAAAATTAAAATCATTGATTACAACAAAGGGTGGAGTAAAGCAACCTAAAAAGTTTTTTTTATGAAAAAAATTTATTGCATTTTTTACACCAATTCCAGAGTCATTTTGTGCTAAAACAGTTGTAGGTATTCGTATAAGTTTTATGCCACGATGAGCTGTTGAAGCCGCAAACCCAATCATATCTAGTAATGCCCCTCCCCCCAAACCAACTATATATGAATGACGACATATTTTATGCCTTTCTATAATTTCGTAGACTTGTTTTAAATATTCAGTATTGTTTTTTACTATTTCGCCACCAGGAATAAGTAAAGGTTTGCTAACAAGTTCAGGAAGATTATTATACTTTTGAAAATATGATTCTATTTGCTGAGTAAGAATAGTATGTGCAATGCTGACTTCATAATCAATAAAAAAAATAATTTTTGGCTTAAATTCATAAGTTTGAGGAAAAATTTTCGTAAATGTTAAGTTTGTTTTTTCAAATAAATTCTCAGTAAAAAATATAGGATATTCAAAATTAACCGTAAATTTTTGTGTTAAAAATTTCATAAAACGTATTTTAAAAGTTATGTTATTGTGAAAAATTTAGATAATACAATAGAAATTGGAAGTATACAAAGAGCTAGTAATCCATAATAAAAATTAGAAAAGCTTGCTATAATAGACGCATCCATTATTATGAAAGATAATACACCCCATTTTACTACTTTTTGAATGTTAATAGGAAGTGGATTATTAAAGGCATTGTTTAAGTAAAAAAAGTTAATTCCTATGTATAATCCTAAAAATAAAATGCTGTTTTTAAAGTTAGTGTTGTATGTTTTTACTACAATTAAAAAAGTAATAATTGTGAATAAATAAAACCAAATACTACGTACTAACTTAAGTTTGTTCCCCCCTTGCACTTCTCCTTGACTATTTAAACTAATAGCAATAGTTAATCCAAATGGAATGAATGCTATAGGCCATAAAATAAAAAGTCCAGAAGAAATAGACGTTGTACCAAGAAGTATATTGAGTCCTCGACATAAGGCCAGTGTAATACCTGCTAAATATTTGTTATGCTTGGTACTAGTATTATAAAGAAAACATAAACTACAAATTACTAAAGATATAAAAAATCCTAATAAAGAAACTTTAAGAGCTGCTAAAAGTCCAATAATAAATAAAAAGCTACCCAAAATACCTGCATGTAATTTAGGCACAGCTCCGGAAGGTATAGGTCGATAAGGCCTTTCAACAGCATCAATTGAACTATCATAAAAATCATTAAAAACTATTCCTCCTCCATAAAGACCTATAGTAGATAATGATAAAAAGGTAAGATCTAAATAGTTTAAAATGGCCATATTCTCTGAAAAACAATAAGATGCTATAAAACCGCTACCGACATTCGTTATAGAAGTCATAATATTTGCAGGACGCATTAATTGTATGTATGGAAAAATATATTTCATCACAGGAGTTAATAATTGGTTTAACGTATAATTAAACTTTCTTGAATACTTTGTAGTGATTCTTGGCCTCTTAGGACTGAATTACCTGCATAAGATTCTAAACTTAAATCTACATTTAAATCTAATAGCCAATCTGATTCTTTAAAATGTTTACTTTGGGAATACGCTTTTAAGGCATTAGTATAACAAACTTGTTTTACATAGTTTGTTGGAATACCTTTTTCTAACATTAACCAAGCAGTCTTTGGTACAGCTAATGGATCACTATGTCCCCAATCTGCTGAGCTATTAACTATAATACGTTCTGGCCCATATTGTTTAACTATTTCTGCCATTCGTTCATTTCCCATTTTGGTTTTAGGATAAATAGTAAACCCAGCCCAAAAACCTTTATTTAATACATCTTCTACTGTTTCTTCATTATTATGATCAATTATAACTTTTTCAGGTGAAAGTCCATGTTCTAAACATATATCCATGCTGCGTAAGGTACCTTGTTTTTTATCCCTATGTGGTGTGTGTACTAAAACCAAAATATCTAATGATTTTGCTAATTCCAATTGAAGACGAAAAAATTTTTCTTCTAGATCAGTTTGTTCATCAAACCCTATTTCTCCAATTGCAACAACACCTTCTTTTTGAACATAAAAAGGTAATATTTCCATTACTTCATGAGCCAAACTTTCATTGTTAGCTTCTTTAGAATTTAATCCTATAGCACAATAATGTTTAATTCCAAATTGACTAGCACGAAAACGTTCCCATCCTATAAGGCTACTAAAATAATCTTGAAATGTTCCGACCGATGTACGAGGTTGTCCAAGCCAAAAAGCAGGTTCAATAACCGCAACTATTCCTGCTTTTTTCATAGCAATTAAATCATCAGTAGTCCTAGAAGTCATATGTATATGTGGATCTATAAAATACATATTATTTTTTAACATAAAGAATTAATAATAAAATTTATTTTAAATTCTACTCAAATTTGAAATTATCTATAATGAGTAAGTAAAAGTTTTTAAAATTTTTCGTCCTGACATAAATTAACTAATTTCCATAATTCTGGATTAACTACTCGACCAGAAGAAACTCTTTCATGTGCAAAATTAGTTAGCATAGTCATCAAAGTAGGATTAGCTCGTTTCTCTGTACCTATAATTTGAGACACATCACTATCGATGAAAAAAGCTTTTAAAATTAAATGATTCCAACTCCTTTCATCAAAAAAACTCATAGGATATGTATTATTAAGCCCAATTGCATTAAAGACTAAATTTATATTACTCCGTGTTCCCTCTTGTGCTCTAAATAAAAATTTTTTGGGTTCAGGTAAGAAAGGTAAACTTTTATACAAAGCTATTAATTCAGAGATTCCAGCGGTTTTAAAAAGCTCTTCAATTATATGGTCATATTTTTGTTCAAATTTTTTACTTATTTGCACTAATAAATAGACACGAGCTAATTCTAATTCGGTCCATCCTTTTACAATTAATTCGGATGAAAAATTTTTAAGCTCTGTTTTTGATAATAAGCAATTGTCATAAGTTTCTGATAAATTATTAAATATAAGAGCAAAAGATGTGTGATCATTAAAATCTTTTATATTAAAAAGATTTTTATTCACTACATCAAATTTTCCTTGATCTTGTTGAGCTATGCTTTTTAAAAAAATTTGTATATTCATTAAAACTATTTTAATAGATGTTAATTTAAATTTTTTCTAAAAAAAAAATTTAAATTAACATGTTTAATTAGGCAAACTCAAAGCTTATTTTACCTTTTTAACAGTTGCTAAAGGTTGTGGTATTTTTTCACTTGGTGAATTAAAATGGCCTGAAATAACGTTTTGATAACGCAATTTTAACCAATATATAAAATCTGCATCTGTTGACACTATAGCTACTAAGTTTTCAAAACTTATATTATTCGTAAGTTTTTTAATTTGAGTTAAATAAGGAGTTAAAAATTGGGGAGAAGGAAGTAACCAAAAATCTACTTGTTTATTACGAGTTGTATAATAATGAGCTCTTTCTCTTAGTACTTCTTCAACGGCTTCTACTTCAAATAAAAATTCTTTAGTCGCAAGTATGAAATGATATTTCATAAAAATTTTTTCCTTTCTTGTGTTTTGAATTTTCAAAAACATTAATGTTAATTTTGTTTTTTACTTAACTTATAGAAAATTATTAGATGAATCCTTTTACTCTTCTTCTTGAGGATTTTTAATTGTTGCAAGTGCTGTTTTAGTTACGAGTATAATTTCGGGATTCTTACTATAAATTATATAATACAAACAATTATATATTAAAGCAGCTAGACTAATAAGAGCTAGGTGGGAAAAAACTCGATAATTTATTAAAAGTAAAAACCCATAATAGTTTTTACGTATGTCTGAATCATATCTATTGACTAAATTTGTAAATATTTTTATAGCTTCATCACGTTCTTTGTTATTATTTTTACCTAAATGTTTTATTAAATACGAAGTAAAAACTATATCTTTGATAATTTTGACTGAGTCAAAAGCAAGTTTCATCATAAATTGCATTAAAAAACAACTATAATTAATTATTAAAAAAATAGCAGCAATTGTTCCATTATAAGCAATTTTGTATGAAATTTTTAATGAGCGATACGCAGAGGTAAAAGTCAAATAGTAAGCTAACGGAATCCAAAAAAGTAACATTGGATTTGTTATTAAAGGTCGTAGTAACTTTATTAAATCTATTAAAAAAGGTAGTCGATTAAAAATATGACTACTAATTGGGTTTATAATTAAGTATTCATATTCATCAATTAAAGGAACTAAGGCTTGATTTGCTAAGAAAATAAAAGGTAAAAAATAAATTCCTAAACATAAAACTAGACGTTCAAAAAATTCTCTTACATCTTTGTTATTAAGTGATAAAACTTGATTTAGCAAATATTTTACCTTATTTTTTAGTTCTGCCAATATTTTTGTATGTACTCCAGTATACAAAAAATTTAGATTTACACTAATTTTTGAAAAATTAAATTGTTTAAAAAACTTTTCTAAAATTTTGTATATAAAATTTACTAATCGATTATCAATTTTATAAAATATACTTAACAAAAAAGATGATGAAGAATAAAAATATAAGCCTTTTTTGTATTTAAATTCCAAAATTTTATTTAATCGTATTAGGCTTTTGAAAGTTTCTTTTGGCAGTTGTTTAAATGAATTTAAAAACTGCATGCAAGAAATTTTAAGATTTTTTATTTTAGGATATATTAATCTAACATAAACTTTAGAAAAGTTTTTTTGGTTGCTAAAACCTTTTTTTAAATTAATTAATTTTTTTTTTAATTTTAAATCGACCATTAAAAAAAGACTATATATAGAAAGTTTATATCCAGTATAAAAATTTTTAATACCTTTTACATATAAAGTTTTAGATGGTTGATTTAAAGAAAAATCTAACAGACTTTTGTTAAAATATTCAGTCGAAACCTTTTTTATAATTTTTATTTTTTTTGGTTGTAAATTCAGATAACCAACAGGTTGATTATATTTTTCTGCATGAGTTTTTAAATTATAAATAGTATTTAAACTTTTTCTAAAAATTTTTTGAGCTCTACTTATAGTATAAGTTTCACATACCTTTAAGTTGCCTAAGTTTTCTTTGCTATTAGTCATATAAGAATATTTAATAAATTATAATTTAACTCATTAATAGATATTAGATAAATATGGCATTTCAACTTTCTATCCTTCAGTTTTATTTAATTAATATGTAATATTTAATTTGTATTTATAGCGTTTTAAAATTCGACTTACAGAAATATATTGTTTAAAAAACATGTATACCCAAAACATTGTCAAGAACCTATACAGCCTTACAAGTTGTAAAACTTCCAGAGGATTAAATAAATTTGCATAAGTTTGGTAATTAAAAATTAAATTTTGAGTAAAATTTTTAGATTCTACATAATTCAAAAACAGTTTTTTAACTAAACTGAAAAAAAGAAGATTTAATAGCGTAAAAACAAAGTATTTTTGAATTTTAAATCTACGAATCATTTTGTAAAATACAAGAAGACCAACTGAAAAAGGTGATTTGATAGCATTTATTAATGTAAGCCAATAAAAACGGAAAAAATTTTTATTTTCTTGACAAAGTGTTTTATATGGAAAAGATCGGATTAACAAAATAATTAAAGTTGATATTAAAACTATTTTTGTTCGTTGCAGCAAAGAAATTTTTTCAATATAATGATTAGTATTCTTAGTGTATAATGAAAAGATTTTATTCTGAAAATTGTATTTAAGAATTTCTTTGTTCTCTAAAAGTTCTGCAAAAATTTCTTTTAAAAATTCAGAATGAATTAATCTATTTTCATATAAATTGAAAAACAGAGGAAGTCTATACATAGTAATTTTACATAATTGTTTACTTTCAACAAAAGAAGAGAATAAATAAACTTTTGTTTTTAAATTAAGTTTTTGAAAGTTCTTAATATTCATCATGAAATTGATGTTTAAATAAATTTTTTTCTTTATTTGACTAGTAATTAGTTAGGCTATTTCTATAATTATACATAACTAATATTCTACAATTATATTTTCCAAAAAACGAAAAATGATATTAAAAATTGATAACTTAGGGGCATTTTTTCGTCAACCTAAAATATCTCCTGCTTATTATGATCTTGTCGATCAAATTTTATCTTGTGAATCTAAATATCAATTGCTTTCGGATTCTGAAATTAAAGATCAATTTAATTCTTTAAGAAAACGTTATAATGTTAGTACTTTAGAATCACAAAATATTATCGAATCTTTTGCATTGACAAGAGAAATTGCTTCCCGCAAACTTGGCCTAAAACATTTTGAGACGCAAATTTTAGGAGGTTTAGTATTAAATGATGGAAAAATAGCTGAAATGAAAACAGGGGAAGGAAAGACTTTAGTAGCTACTCTTCCAGCCTGTTATCAAGCGTTAAGTAGTCGAGGGGTTCATATTGTAACTGTTAATGAATATTTAGCTAAACGTGATAAAGAACTCTTACAAGTTATTTATCAAAGCCTTGGATTAAGTGTAGGTCTAATACGCGAAAGCATGGAGACTATAGAACGACAATATAATTATGCTTGTGATATTACATATACTACAAATACAGAAGTTGGTTTTGACTACTTGCGTGATTTAATGGTTGATTCGATAAAAAACAGAGTTCTTCGCTCCTTTAACTACTGTATTATAGATGAAGTAGATTCGGTATTAATTGATGAAGCCCAAACTCCTCTTATATTATCTACACCGAGAACTTTAACTTCTGATAAGTACCCTAAAGCATTATGGGTTGCAAGACAATTAGTTCCAAATCGTCATTTTACTGCAAAATATCGAAGCAAGCAAGCAAGTTTAACCGAAGAGGGATATAATTTTTTGTCAGAAATTTTTCAAACAAATGATTTATATGATCCTAAAAATCCGTGGCTTGCCTTTGTTGAAAATGCTTTAAGATCATTATTATTTTATCATAAAGATCAAGATTATATTATTCAGAATAATCAGATTCAAATCATTGATAAATTTACAGGACGAGTTGCTAAAGATCGAAAATGGTCAGATGGATTACATCAAGCTATAGAATGTAAGGAAAATGTTCATATAACTCCAGAAAGTCAGACATTAAATTCTATTACGTATCCAAAGTTCTTTTCCCTATATAAAAAACTATCTGGGATGACAGGAACAGCAAAAACATCTGAACAAGAATTTCGTGAATTCTATAGCCTTGAGGTAATAGTTGTACCTACAAGGCGTCCAGTTCAACGAAAAGATTTAGACGATTTTATATTTGAAACAAAAAAAGCAAAATTTAGGGCAGTAATTGATACTATAGTTAAATCATATTCGTTAGGTAGACCTGTTTTAGTAGGTACAACTACAATTGAAGACTCAGAAATAATTGCAGAAACCTTAAAAAATTTAGGATTACAAGATTGTCAACTTTTAAATGCAAAACCAGAAAACTCAGAAAGTGAAGCTGGTATAGTTGCCCAATCTGGTGCAGTTAACTCGGTAACAATTGCTACAAATATGGCAGGTAGAGGGACAGATATAATTTTGGGTGGAAATTTAAAATATATTACGAACGATTTATTGCGAGAACTTATTTATCAATTAATAAATTTAAGTCCACTTGACATAGGATTAAGTGTTGGTTTTGAAAATTTTAATAGAATTTTATTAGATTTAAAAAATTTATTAAAAGAATTTGATATTTTAGCTATACAAAATTATTTTAATGAAGTCAGTGATATTGAGTCTTACATACCACAAACTCCATTGGATAAACAAATCCGTAATCTATATATGTCACTTTTAAACTATTGTTTAAACGAGTGGACCAATGGACGTCAAATTGTTTGTAATCTTGGTGGACTATTAATTTTAGGAACGTCTAGACATGAGTCTCGCCGAATAGATAATCAACTACGAGGTCGTTCAGGCCGTCAAGGTGATCCAGGTGAATCTCGGTTTTTTATAAGTCTTGAAGATGACTTAGTAAAACGTTATGACCCTAAGTTATTTATGCCTTTTAGTGGTCGAGATTTAACAAACTCATTCTCAGGTACAGATTATATAGCTTTAAGCAAGGCTTTTAATAACTTACAAGATCGAGTTGAAAAATTTCTTTATGAAAACCGAAAGTCAAGTTCTGCTTTTGAGGAAATTTATGAATATCATCAAAGACTATACTTTATATTTCGCGAATCTATTTTAGAATATGAAGAACCTTTAAATCTTCTTTTAAACTTATGTTCGTTCCGTTTAATACATTCAATATTAGTTGATAAAGAAGTAAATATTTATAATTCAGCTGCCAAAATAAAGCATACTTTAGTTTTTAATCAATATATCTTTATATCAGCCTTGTTATCAGCCTCTTTTATTATATCATATAATCAGATAAGAAACAAACTGTTTTTATCTGTTTCTAAAAAAATAATACTTGAAATAATGGATCAAAAATGGATGGAATATGGTGAACGTATTGCTTTAAGCCGTGATACAATAGGACTTCAAGCTTATGCTCAACGAGATCCATTAATTGAATATAATCGATTTTGTACACAAGAATTTTCTGAACTTCTTTTAGAAATTCAATCTTTAATAATACAAAGCCTTAATAATTATATTCAATTAAATAAGGCCTATCTAGGTATTTAATTTTATGGTAAAATTAAAAAAACAATAAATAGCCTAATAATTTAATTGTTGGTTTTTTATACATATACAAAATAATAATATGACAAAACGTACACTAAAAGGAACAAAGATAAAATCATTACGAAAATCAGGTTTCCGCGCTCGAATGAAAACAAAGATAGGACAAAATATTATTAAAACTCGCCGAAAAAAGAATCGAAGACGTCTAGCAAAAACAATTTACAAGTAAACTAACAGATTAAAAATAGATCTATTAAAATGAGTTTTGAGGAAGAATTACTTTTATTAGTCAAAGCAAAGTCACCTTTAGTTTATGTTGTAAGTTTTGAAGAAGAAAGAGTTGAATATGTAATACGTAAATTAGTTATTTCTAAATTAAAACGTGTTATATATTGTTGGGATTTCATCAATGGATTTAATCCTACTATTTTGAACGAAGCATATAGAAGAAATCCTTTTGAAGCTTTGTCTAAAATTCGTAATCTTTACACTCAAGTTCCTTCACTAATAATTTTTAAAGACTATTCTAATTTTCTTTCTGATCTTTCGATATCAAGGGAAATAAAAAATTTGTTACCTTTATTAAGAACTCAACCAAAAACTCTTCTTTTTATTCATAATGAAAGTACTGCTCCACGCGAACTTATTGATAAATTTGTTTTCTTAGAGTTTAGTTTACCTACAGTAAATGAAATACAAAAAGAAATTGGTCGATTGGTTGATCAATTAGGTCAAAAAATAACAGTGGAACTTTTTGATCTTTTAGTAAATTCTTGTCGGGGTCTTCCTTTAGAAAAAATAAGACATTTGGTAGCAAAAGCAATTGCTTGTAATAAGCAATTAAATATTTCAACTGTCAATTTTATAATTGAGGAAAAGCGACGTTGTATTTCCCGTACAGAAATATTAGAATTTTGGCAGTCTTCAGAACACTTAAATGATATTGGAGGGTTAGAAGGGCTTAAATCTTGGCTTAATAAAAGAAGGCTACATTTTTCTGAAGCAGCCAGAAATTACGGTTTACCTGTTCCTAGAGGAATACTTCTTGTAGGTGTTCAAGGAACCGGGAAATCTATGACAGCAAAAGCAATTGCAAATGACTGGCTTCTTCCGTTGCTAAGATTAGATTCAGGAAGGCTTTTTGGCGGAGTTGTAGGCGAATCAGAACGAAGAATACGTGAAATGATTGAGATTGCGGAATCTTTATCACCTTGTGTACTTTGGATTGATGAAATAGAAAAAAGTTTTTCCAATTCGAACCAATTTAGTGATAGTGGAACAACAAGTCGAGTTATAAGCACACTTCTTACATGGTTATCTGAAAAAAAATCTTTTGTTTTTGTAGTAGCTACAGCAAACACAATTGAAAGTTTACAGTTAGAATTAATAAGAAAAGGTCGATTCGATGAAATATTCTTTTTAGATTTACCATCAAGAAATGAAAGAAAAAGCATTTTTGAAGTTCATCTTAAACAATTTCGAGCAGAAAGTTGGTCATTTTATGACACTATTGAGTTAAGTCGACTTACACCTTTTTTCTCTGGTGCTGAAATTAAACAATTGATAGTAGAAGCTATGTATCAAGCTTTCTCAGAAGGGCGTGAATTTAAAACTCAGGATATAATACGTGAAATTGATCGTTGTGTACCTTTAGCAAAACTTCATCAAGAAGCTATTCAAAGGTTACAATCTTGGGCAAGATCAGGTAGAATTCGATTAGGTTCGATAGATACTACACAACTTAATGATATGTAAGTTCTAAATTTTATGCGCACAATTATAAGATGGTTATCTAATATTAAAGTCTCAATTGTTATCTTAGCAATTCTAATCTTATGCAGTTTAATTGGATCAATTTTTGAACAAAACGATAAACCTATAAATCAAACAATTAATACAACAAATCAGTTCACAACAATTTTGTCTGGTGTTTCTTCATTTTTAACTTTTTCAAATGTTTTTAATAACATATGGTTTTTTTTGTTAAACATACTTTTAGGATTAAGTCTTATTAGTTGTACTTTTACCCAACAGCTACCTTCTTTTGATTTTTGCCGAAGTTTAAACTTTCTTAAAGTTTTTTGGGAAAAAGAAAAATTTGATGGTTTTTTAGTTTTTCCAAAAGAGTGGTTTCCTTTTGTTATTGCAAGATTATTAAACACAAATTATTTTTTATTTCAAAAATCTAAATCCATATATGGTTGTCAAGGATTAGCAGGTCGGTTGGGACCAGTGTTTGTACACTTAAGTTTAATTTTAATTCTTTTAGCTTCTTTTATTTCTGCTCTCGGCGGTATTTTAGCTCAGGAATTTATTCCAAAAGGTGAAATTGCATATTTGCAAAATTTTCCATCTGACCATCTTATAGAAAATTTACCTATATATCCAATAAGAGTAAATGATTTTTGGGTTAGCCATATTAATGGTCTTATACATCAATTCTATACTAACATTTCTAGTTTAAACTTATCTGGGACAGAAACAGTTGCATTTACATTATCAGTTAATCATCCTTTTTTCAAAAACAATGTAATATGGTATCAAACTGATTGGGATATAATTGGTTTAAAATGTAACTTAAATAATTTGCTTTATCAATTGCCATTAACTTCAATTTCAACTTTAGGAAAAAGATTGTGGATTACTTGGTTGCCTGTTTCAAATGGTGGGCTAACTTTATTTTTTGAAACTTTAAGAGGAGATTTTTTAGTCCAAGGATTTAATTTCACAACCTCAACATACAGTGAATTAGGACAAGAACTATTCTTTAATTCTCCAATAAATGCAAAAATTATTGATGTTTTAAGTTGTACAGGCTTACAAGTTCGTGGTGATCCTGGAGAGTTCTTGCTGTGTTTAGGTTTTGCAAGTTTGATATTAAGTACTTTTATCAGTTATATATCATATTCTCGCATTTGGATAATTAAAAAAGTTGAAAAAATACAGCTTGGTGGCTTAACAAATCGAGCAAAACTACGATTTGATTTTCTTTTATTAAATTTGTTTGACTCAAAATATTTTCAGTCTTTATAAAAAATTTTAATTAAAATTAACATTTATGAAAAACTCTTTATCACGTTATGAATCACTTTTAATATTTTCATCTGATTATTCACCTAAACAACTAAGATTTTTAGGTTATTATTATGCTAAAACTTTACGTGAATGGGGAGGTTCTAACATTCATGTTCGTTATCGTGGAAAAAGAAGTCTTTCTTATCCTATAAAAGGATCAAAAATAGGAGACTATATTGAAATACGATTTAATTTATTACCCGATAATCTTTCCTTATATCAATCTTTAATCAAATTGGATAATCATATATTAAGATCTTTTATTAGAAGAAAAAAATAAGAATATATTGATTTGGATTTAAAAAATTAAATCCAAATCAAATCATATTATTAACTAATCCAACCATAACTATGTAAACCTTTTCCCAAAAAGTTTACTCCTAAATAACAAATCCATATTATAACAAAACCTAAACTTCCAATAGCAGCTGTTTTTTTACCGTTCCATCCCTTAATTAATCTTGTATGCAAATATATTGCGAAAACTAACCAGGTAATTAAAGCCCAACTTTCTTTTGGATCCCAACTCCAATAAGCACCCCAAGCTTCATTGGCCCAAACCGCTCCAGAAATAATACCTAAAGTTAAAAATGGAAATCCTAATCCGATTAATCGATAACTCCAAATATCGATTATTTCTAATAAAGAAAATTGAATGAAATTGTTTGTTAAAACTTCATTTTTTTGTAAAGCTGTTCCTGAAGACGAAAATGCTGCTGTTTTTTTTTGTTTTGACGAGTAAAAGTCTAGTATTAAAAATAATAAAGATAGAAGTGAACCTAATATTAAAGTTGCATAACTCAACATCATTACACTAACATGCATCATCAACCAATTCGACTGAAGAGAAGGTGCTAAACCAGTAATTGCTTTCATTTCTGGTGGTAAACCTGAATTACCAAACCAATATAAACAAAGAACAAGAGGTAAATTTAGACATTTTATTAATCTTGTCGATAATTTTAATTCTGCTAATTGTTGAGCTATTAATAAAATTACACATAAAAATAAAATAGATTCATATAAATTGCTTAAAGGAAAATATTTACCTGCTTGCCAACGTACTAATAAAAGTAAAATTAGTAAAAAACTTGATGAAAATGTACTTACTTTAGCTATAAAAGACCAAATAGAGGATTGTAAAAAGAATAAATTAATCCAGCTACTTGTTGCTGACCCAACCAGTAAATAAAAAGTTGCATCCATTAAAAAGTTTTGAATTGTGTTTAATTCAATCATATAAAAAATTTACTCTATAAACTTTTTCCATATCAGATTATACAAGATATACTAACAAATAAATAATATCATAGAGAAATTTTTATTTAAATATAATTGAATTATTAAAAGAAACAAAACAGACACTAATTTTTGTTGGGGTAGTTCCTGAGTTGATACTGATTGGAGAAATTCGATTGTTTTTTAGAAACAGACATCTTTAAAATTCTAAAATTTTTACTCTCACGGGGCTGCTTAATAAACTAAACACTTATATATTGATATAGAAAACACCCTTCTTGAAGATCTGATGCCATCATTTATGCAAAAAAATCAATTGATGGATTTACAAAAGAAGTTAAATTTCTTCAACAAAAAAACTAATATGTGTTGGTTATTTTGGCGAAGAGGGCGAAATTATTAAACTCAGTTGGGTTGAAAAAATTAATGAATTACAAAGAACATCCTTCACTCCTCTATTGTAGTTAGTTTTCTTTATAGAATATATATATTTTTAAATTTCCTCTTAGATTTAATCAAAAGTATTTGCTTATTTTTTCTATTTTTTCGGGCTACAGTTTTAGAGAAATTGATTTTTTATAATAAATACTACTATATAGGAGTCTGTTCAAATATCAATTCAAATTCTATATTTAGACAGAGGCTATATAAACAAATAGTAGTGTAAAAAAAATACAAGTTGTCAAAAATTTATTTGATAGATTAAATTTAATATCTTTTAGCTATCAAATAAAGAATTATAATTTAACACAGTTTTATAAAAAAGTAATTGTTTTTAAAGATGGCTTGGGTTTGAGCTTCGAGAATTTTATCAAATTAAAATACCAGCGCTAATGTAATATTATGTCTCAGATATATATTAAAGAAAAAACAAATAATATAAAATCATAAATATATTTGAAATTTATTATAAAATCAGTTATGACAACTTTTTTAGACCATAAACAAATTTTATTAATTAGAAACGATTCACGTTTTCAAGAACGATGTGTTAAACCTTTACGTGATAATAATTATAAATATGGATTTTCAACAGCAATTGAATCAGATGAAATAAAGTCAGGCTTAGATGAGGAAACCATTAAACTAATTTCTGAAAAAAAAGGAGAAAATCAGTATATACTGAATTTTAGACTTCGAGCATTTAAAAAATGGCAAACACTACAAAATCCTAACTGGGCTGAATTGAATTATCCATCTATTGATTATCAATCTATTAAATATTATTCATCTCCAAAAGAACAACAAAAATTAAATACAATTGACGAAGTTGATCCTGAATTACGAGATACTTTTGAAAGACTTGGAATATCTTTAAATGAACAAAAACGGCTTGCAAATGTAGCAGTAGATGCTGTTTTTGACAGTGTATCAATTTTTACAACCTTTAAGCGAGAATTGTTAAAACTTGGAATAATTTTTTGTTCAATCTCAGAAGCAATTGAAAAATATCCTAATCTTATAAAAAAATATTTAGGAAGTGTAGTACCAATTACAGACAATTACTTTGTGGCTTTAAATTCAGCTGTTTTTACAGATGGATCTTTCGCTTATATACCTAAAAATCTTCAGTCTCCTATTGAACTATCAACATACTTTCGTATTAATAGTCAGGAGTCTGGACAGTTTGAAAGAACACTTATTATTGCCGAAGCACGAAGTATGATAAGTTATTTGGAAGGTTGTACTGCTCCAAAATATGATAGTAACCAACTACATGCAGCTGTAGTTGAGCTAGTAGCACATCAAGGGGCCCATATAAGATATTCTACTGTTCAAAACTGGTATGCAGGTGACAAAAAAGGAAAAGGAGGAGTTTATAATTTTGTAACAAAACGAGGATTATGTTTAGGAAATAAATCGAAAATTTCATGGACACAAGTCGAAACAGGATCAGCAATTACTTGGAAATATCCTAGTTGTCTTTTAATAGGTAATAATTCACAAGGTGAATTTTATTCTGTAGCTTTAACAACCAATTATCAACAAGCAGATACAGGAACAAAAATGATTCATCTTGGAAAAAACACAAAAAGTCGTATTTTATCAAAAGGCATTTCTGCTGGACATTCAAAAAATACTTATCGAGGTTTAATACAATTTGGACGTAAAGCTAATCAAGCTAGAAGTTATTCACAATGTGATTCACTATTACTTGCTCACCATTCAGAAGCAAATACTTTCCCTTACATAAATGTTAGAAATTCAACAGCAACAGTAGAGCATGAAGCTTCAATTTCTAGAATAGGTGAGGAACAAATCTTTTATTTTCATCAACGTGGAATTCCTGAAGAAGATGCTATAAAACTTATTGTTAATGGATTCTGTCAAGAAGTTTTTCGAAAGTTACCTATGGAATTTGCCCTAGAAGCTGAGAAGTTACTTGATCTACGTGTTGAAAAAAGTATTACTTAAAGAATTAAAAAAATAAAACTCAATAAAAACAACTTAACATTTTCCCTCTATAATGAAAAAAAAATCACTAATGCTTGGTGTCAAAAATTTGAAGGCAACAACAAGCGGACAAGAAAATAAAAAAATCCTTCCGTTTATATTAAATGGTGTAAATTTGGATGTTCAACAAGGACAAATACAAATTATAATGGGTTCAAATGGATCTGGGAAGAGTACATTAGCAAAAGTTCTTGCTGGACACCCAAGTTATAACCTAAATCATGGTTCAATAAATTTTAGAGGCATTAAATTGTGTAAATGCTTACCTGAAACACGAGCACGTTTAGGATTATTTTTAGGATTTCAATATCCCATTGAAGTTGGTGGTGTAACCAATCAAGATTTTTTACGTCTTGCCTATCATTCAAGATACCAGAAAAAACAGGAGCTTTTGAATGCAAGCTTGCGTTTTGCTAATAGAATTTTAAATTATGTAAAAATTTTAGATATGAATCCTACATTTTTGCCTAGACCTTTAAACCAAGGTTTTTCAGGGGGCGAAAAAAAGAAGAATGAAATCCTTCAAATGGCGATAACAGATTGTCAATTAGCTATTCTAGATGAAATTGATTCTGGATTAGATGTTGATGCTTTAAAAACATTATCCAAAACAATATTAATTTATCATTTAGATAGTTTGTTCAATAATAAATTGTTACAACAATCTAAAAGTTTAATTTTAATTACACATTACCGCAGACTTCTAGAATATATACGTCCTGATAGAATTCAAGTCATGAAAGCTGGAAAAATTGTATGTTATGGAAATTATCATTTAGGTCTTATTGTAGATAAAAAAGGTTATGATTGGTTATCAACTACTGGTATTGGATTTTCATTACTTGAAAAGTTAAACGCATATAAATTGAATATAATTAATAACTTAAACTAAGTTTATATTTATTTGAATTTTTGCTATACATTCAATTTAAATAACCTTTTTAAAGGTTAAAAGTTAGCTTAGCCTAAGGGTCAATATTAACTTAAGTTAGGGTCTTAAATCTTAACTTGCATACTATGAAAAAATAAAAATGAACTATAAAGTCTACTTTGAACTTGATGAAGATGAACTCTATGAATTAAATCGATTCACACGTGATCTTACAATGTCTGCAGAATTGGGTCTTCTTGATCCATTAATAGGTCGCGAACGTGAACTTGAGCGTATGATAAGAGTTTTATGTCGTCGAACAAAAAATAATCCAGTGATTATAGGTGAACCTGGTGTTGGTAAAACAGCTTTAGTAGAAGGATTAGCTCAAAAAATAGCTAATCAACAAGTGCCCAGACAACTCTTGGAAGCCAGTGTTGTCACTGTGGATCTTGGTGCTTTAGTAGCTGGTACAAGATACCGGGGTGAATTTGAAGAGCGTCTCCAATTATTAATTGAACATGCTCAAGATGTACCAGATACAATCTTATTTATTGATGAAATTCATACATTAATTGGTGCTGGTTCTGCTGAGGGTACTATGGATGCAGCCAATATGCTTAAACCAGTTTTATCACGTGGTAAAATTAGATGTATCGGAGCAACAACAACTGATGAATATAAAAAGTATATTGAACGTGATCCAGCCTTAGAAAGAAGATTTCAACCAATTCTTCTTGAACCACCTAATCATGCTGCAACGGTACGTATATTATCAAGAATTCGTAAAACTTTCGAATCTTTCCACGGCGTTCTTATTTCGAATGAAGCAATAGTTAATGCTGTTGAACTTTCTGAACGTTATATAGCAGACCGTTTTTTACCTGATAAAGCCATTGATGTACTAGATGAAGCTTGTACTTTAGTTGCTATGAAAGGAGTTAAACATCCTCCTGGAATTGGACCCTTTTATGAAAGACTTGCAGCTATGCAAGAAGAAAAAGAAGAAATGTTAAGGATGAATGATTACTATGGAGCAGCCAGAATTAATGAACACGAAAGTCGTTTACGAGCTGCCATTGATCATTATCAAAGGTTCTATTCCGGTCTTCCAGATGAAGATAAGTTGATTTTAAAAAACCAAAAAGATTTTGTGCAACGTATAATACCATCTATGCAAACTCCTCAGGGTTTACAAGAAGTAGTACATGAACTAGACTGGTTTACAAAATCTGAATCAGATAATAAAAAAATCATTAACGATTTAGAGTTAGTTGATAATGAAAATAATTGATCTACCTCAAACAAATAATTATACGAGTACTTGATATAATATTCTATCATTGTATGTTGTCCCTATGATTCACATCAGATATTGTCAGTCCTTAGAACAAAATTTCTAAGACTTGACAGTATGTAATTTTGATGATATATGATTTTTCTATAACCCCTAACGGGGTTTGGGTTGCTAACTCAATGGTAGAGTACTCGGCTTTTAACCGAAAAGTTCTGGGTTCGAGCCCCAGGCAACTCACCTAGTAATAAATAAAAAGCTTGATCTTTCTAAGTGGTGTCAGGTAGAAGCCAAAAAGGCTTAATAACTCCTTTTAGGTAGGATGTTAAAAAATATTATATTTATAAAGGAAAAACTACATGGACGGACGAATCCTTGTTGTGTTTATACCAGTTCTTGGTGCAGCAGTATGGGTAATTTATAACATTGGTAGAGTTGCTTTACAACAATTCAAAAGGGTAACTGGTTAAGTTTATAAAATTATAAACATAATTAGTCATTAGAATTAGAAACTGATATGTTTATATTATCAGTTTCTAATACAATTTTGTTAATTCATTACTAAAAAATTTAGATTATTTTTAGCGAGTATAGCTCAGGGGTAGAGCGCAACCTTGCCAAGGTTGATGTCGCGCGTTCAAATCGCGTTACTCGCTTTCATTTTAACCATGTTTTATAATACAGACCTACTAAAAAGTAGGTCTGACTGAAAAAGATTTTTAAAGATAACTAGCTTTATTAAAAGCTAATACACCTATCACAATAGGTCCAGATAATACTATTAGTGTTAACGCAATTAACTGGCTAAGAACTTGTAAATTCATAAATGAATAGAACATTGAATTTAGGGCTAAAAAAATCCACCTGACGTAATATACTATTTAGGATTATTAACACTTGACATTTATCATGGATAGCAGCATAATAATTATTGTCTTGTTATGCATGCCCCCATCGTCTAGTGGCCTAGGACATCTCCCTTTCACGGAGGTAACAGGGATTCGAATTCCCTTGGGGGTAGAATTAAAAATCTAAATTATTGTAAAAACTCTGATTGAGCCTGTGTAATTACCTCTTTTAATATATCTTCTAATTCCGGAGTTAATTTTTTCTCTGTTCCCATCCCCTTTGCATATTCAGGTCTAGAACGAAGTTTTTCACGAAGGCTAGCTAAGAATGGCTTGATTTTTGATATAGCTAATTCATCAAGATAACCTTTTGTACCACTATAGATTAAAGCGATTTGATCTTCAACTGAAAGTGGACTATATTGCGGTTGTTTTAAAATTTCACGTAAACGTTGGCCTCGAGCTAATTGACGTTGAGTTGCTGCATCTAAATCAGAAGCAAATTGTGAAAAGGCTTGTAACTCATCAAATTGTGCTAATTCAAGTTTTAATGTACCAGCAACTTGTTTCATAGCTTTAATTTGTGCGGCAGAACCTACACGTGAAACCGAAATACCTACATTTATGGCTGGTCGAATACCTGAATTAAAAAGATCCTCTGAAAGGAAAATTTGTCCATCAGTAATTGAAATAACGTTTGTTGGAATATATGCTGATACGTCACCTGCTTGTGTTTCAATAATCGGTAAAGCTGTCATACTACCACCACCAAACGAATCATTTAATTTCGCAGCACGTTCTAAAAGTCTAGAATGAAGATAAAATACATCACCTGGATAAGCTTCACGTCCTGGTGGTCTACGTAGTAATAATGACATTTGACGATAAGCCTGAGCTTGTTTTGTTAAATCATCATAAATTACTAAAGTATGACGTCCTGTATACATATAGTATTCAGCAATACTAGCACCTACATAAGGAGCAATATATTGCATTGGTGCTGGTGAATCTGCATTAGCAGCTATAACAACTGTATATTTTAGAGCACCTCTTTCACTTAATACTCGAACTGCTGAAGCTACTGAGGAAGCTTTTTGTCCAATTGCTACATAAACACAAATAACATTTTCTGTTGATTGGTTAATAATAGTATCTAATGCAATTGATGTTTTTCCCGTTTGTCTGTCACCAATAATAAGTTCACGTTGTCCTCGACCTATAGGAATAATTGAGTCAATTGCAACAATACCTGTTTGTAAGGGTTCACATACAGATTGTCTTTCAACAATACCTGGTACTGTAGGTTCAAGTACTCTTGATGTTTCAATGCTGATAGGTCCTTTACCATCTAAAGGAGTAATTAAAGGGTCTAATATACGTCCTAGCATATCTGAACCTATAGGAACAGTTGCTACGCGGCCAGTTCTTTCTACAACAGTACCTTCCTTAATACTTGTAGCATTGTTTACAATAACCACACCTGTGTATAACTCTTCTAAGTTTAAGGCAATACCAATGATTTCACTTTCGGCATTTGGAACTTTGAAGTTTAAAATTTCTCCTACAACAACAAAATTTAAACCATAAACTTGAGCAATACCATCACCTACTTGGATAACTGTCCCTGTTTCTTTAACAAAATTATCTTGAATTGAAAAGCGTGTTGCTAATTCATCAAGTTGATCATAGAAAACATTTGTCATTTGATTATTTTGATTTATCAACTCTGTTAATTATCCTAAATTCCTAGAAACCCTGTATAATCTAAAACTTAATTTAGATTATTTTAATCATAAAAATGTTCAATCAATTGTGAACCTAATAATCGATTTGTAGTAAAATTAAAAACTACTGAATCAAGTCGACATGTGTATCCACGAATTATATTTTTACTAGTTAATTGTTTTTTTATTAGCAATGTGTAATCAGAAGGATTTAATTTTTCTGGATTTTCATCACTAAAATCTAAGACGTCTGAAAGCTTATCCATTAATTTTGCACGATTAAATCTTGATGTCCAATCCTCAACTGTGCAAATTTCGTCAATTATTCGAATTCTATGCATTCGACATATTTTATCAAAAATCGATGGAATTAAAGCTGGTAATGACGAAACCATCCTAGTTCGGAAAATTTCATAAAACCATTTTCCTATAGGCATATCTGCACTTTCATTATGAAAAGAGTATTTCCATGTAGGTGTCAATAATGTTGATGTAATAAAGTCTTCTGAATCTTTGCGTCTAGCAGAAAGCTTGTATCGAATATGATTCTTAAAATATCGTAAGAAATCATTTGTTAGTCCCGATTTTGCCTGATTAGGTAATAATCGCCTAGTTGGAAATGTTTGACCTGTATAATATGACAATGTTTTGAACCATACAGCTACGTAATACATATCATAGGAATTCGGAACTACTAAAAGTGCTCTAATAAAATTTTGAATCAATTTTTGGCTTAATTGGATTTTGTCAACACATCCCATACGATTCAATAATAATTATATATTTTATTACCAATGGTCTTGCCCGTTGGTTTTTTAAAAAAGCTTTTTATAAGACCGACTTTCATGTTTTTGGTATGAACGGAATAATCTATTGATTAATTGTCGATCAAATGATCTATATTGGCCAAGTACTAATGCTTTTAAAGCCTTTACTTCATCCAAGATGTAAGGTTGAAATTGAGAATAATTTGCTGCTTTAGTTAATCTAAGTTCATGGATTTTTTCTCGTTGTAACTGTATAGCCTTAGTTCTTATGTTTTCTAAGGATTCTACTGCATCCTTGTAACGAAAGTTTGCAAGAATTAATCTATTAGCTGCATTATCTAGATTATCTGAAATTTGTTCTTGTCGTGTTTTTAAACTTGTTCGAACTGAATCTGCAAATGCAAAAATTAATAAACCTATAAGAAGGATAATATTAATTAAATTCGTTTCTAATATATCTGTATTGATCCCAAACCCAGCTTCACTCATATATGAAATCCTTTCATTTCGAAAATATCCCCTTTTAAGATTATTAAAGACGATTGATAGGGGGTCTAACTCGCAAATATCTATTAATTTCTTTAACTACACCTGGTATTAAATTATCAGCTTGTGTAGCTTTAGTACGGTAAGTGTTAACCATACTCTCACGAGTTTTTCGTAATTTAGTATCCAAATATTTTTTTGATCGAATAAGTGCAGTCTGTCTTTTTGATTCGACTTCTTTTACCCGAATACCTTGTCGATCGCGAACAGATTGTAAGATTTTTTTGATTTTTTGTTGTAATTTATCTACTTCTTCAAGTGTAACTCGTGCATTTTTTAAATTGTTTTCAATTTCTTCTTCCCTTTGTTTTAAAATCTTTTGAATTGGATTAAATAAAACTAAAGATAAAATTTGAACCAGTAGAAAAAATTGTATTAGTAAAACTGGTAGAGTTGCATCTATATCAAATAACCCACCGGTTTTTTCCAGACTAACATAAATAGAAGATAGTGATGTGTACATATCCCAAAATTCTAATGGATTTAAAGAAAATCGGGGCCATTTTTAAGATGATCATTAATTCGATCATCTTGATTAGGCCCACGTTGGGCGGAAACTATGAACTAAAAGGATTTGCAAAAATTAAAGAAAGAGCAACAACTAGTCCATAGATAGTTAAAGCTTCCATAAAGGCTAAACTTAAAAGTAATGTACCTCTAATTCTATCTTCAACTTCTGGTTGACGTGCAATACCTTCAACAGCTTGACCAGCCGCAGTACCTTGACCAATTCCTGGCCCTATTGCCGCTAAACCAACAGCTAATCCTGCAGCGATAACTGATGCTGCTGCTACAATTGAATCTGCCATAATATATCCTCTTAAATTTTTCTAAAAAATTGACAGCTTTCTTTTTTTACAAATTCTAAACTTAATGATGACCTTCAACTGACTCACCTATATAGGCTGCTGCTAAAGTTGCAAAAATTAATGCTTGGATAGAACTTGCGAATAATCCTAATACCATAATAGGAAGTGGTACTAAAATAGGAACCAATAAAGTTAAAACGGTAACAGTTAATTCATCAGCTAAAATATTACCAAATAATCGGAAACTTAAAGATAATGGTTTTGTAAAATCTTCTAAAACATTAATTGGTAATAAAATTGGAGTTGGTTCAAAATATTTTTTAAAATAAGAAAACCCTCTTTTCTTCAACCCTCCATAAAAATATGTTATAGAAGTAGCTAAAGCTAAAGAAATTGTTGTATTTATATCATTAGTTGGAGCTGCTAATTCTCCTTCAGGCAAATGGATTAGTTTCCATGGTACAAGTGCCCCTAACCAGTTAGAAAGTAGAATAAACAAGAATAATGTTCCAATAAAAGGAACCCATTCTGCAAAGTTTGATCCCAATTGATTTTTAGCTATAGATTGAATGTATTCTACAACAATCTCCATAATGTTTTGCCAAGTACTACGTGGAACTTGTTTTGGATTAGTAGTAGCTAAAAAAGAAGCAGTTAAGATCAGAGTAATAACTATCCAGCTTACAATAAATACTTGTCCATGAAGTGTATAACCAAAAGCTTCCCAATAAAAGTGCTTGCCTACTTCAAGGTCAGCTAAAAGCACAGTTGATAAGTTTGATATCATAATTATAATTTAAATCGAAATGAGCGACTTTCTATCTCATCATTATTATAAGTTATTCTGATCCGTGAAATAAAAAATCTTAAAATAATTTTCTATTTTTAAGATCAGAGTATTTAAAATTAATTTCAAACTAATTGTGCAGATGGATTAAATTCTTGTTGCGATCCACCAATTGCTCGGGCAAGTCGTTGCAATATATATCGAATTGCTTTTACGGAATCATCATTACCTGGAATTCCTAAATCTACAAGATCGGGATTTGAATTAGTATCAATAATGGAGATAATAGGAATATTTAATGTTTTACACTCTTTAATTGCTGTTAATTCATGTTCTTGATCAATTAAGACAACTACATCGGGCAAATAAGGCATATTTTTTATACCAATTAAATAATTGTTTAATTTTTCTAATTCACGTTTTAACTTAGCAGACTCTTTTTTAGGATAATAATTTAATATTCCATAAGCTTGAAGTGTTTCTAAAACTTTTAACCGTCTAATTCGTTTTTGAATAGTTTTCCAATTAGTTAACATACCTCCTAACCAACGATAGTTTACATAAAATGCTCCACAACGCATTGCTTCTTGCTGGATAGTTGTGGCTAATCGTCTTTTCGTTCCAACAAATAGAATAATTTTCTTTTTAATAGCAGCTGCACGTAAGTATCGGCATGCCTTATTTAAATATTTTTGTGTTTCATAAAGATTAATAAAGTGATGTTCTCTATCAACTTCAGGAAAAGAATAAAATAGGAAAGGAACCATTTTTGGATTCCATTCTTTCTTTTTATGACCATAATGAAGGCCAACTTTAAAAAATCGAGCTAATTTCTGATTAATCGTTTGGCGTATTATTTCTGCCATATTTTTTAAATAGTTTTAAATAATTAGTTATAGACTAGTTTGAGACTGAAAATATAAAACCTTAACCTAGATAATACATAAATTATACATAATTTATCCAATCAGTGAAATTTTTTAATAAAAATATATTTAATAAAATGAATAACAAATTTTTTATCTTCTATTTTTTAAAGTTTTAATTCGTGATTTTGAATTCGATTTATCTTTTAATGTATCAAATTTATCTGAAAGTGTGATATTTTCTTTTACTCGAATCGATTGTAGGTTTATTATTCTTTTTCTTAAAAGTTTTCTACGTGTTTTCAATGAAACAAGACTTCGTCCATAAAGGAAAATATGTTTAGCTATCCACTCATCTAAAAAAGTTAAAATACCTGTTCCGCAGGGAATTAGACCACCTAGTATAACTTTTTCTTTTAAACCTCGAAGCCAATCAACTTTTCCTTCTATAGCAGCTTGAGTTAATATGCGAATAGTTTCTTGGAAACTCGCAGCCGAAATAAAACTTTCAGTAGTTAATGCTGCTTTCGTTAATCCTAAAATCGCAGGTTTATAAAAAACTAAATTTTTATTTTTCTTTTGAAGCATTTTATTCAAACTAACAATTTGTTGAATATCTATATATTCTCCTGAAACTAATGGTGTCTTACCTGGATATTCAATTTTAGTTTTTACTATCATTTGTCTTACAATAACTTCTAAGTGGCGATCAACAATTTTAATTCCTTGACTTTCATAAACCCCCTGAATAGATTTTATAAACATAGAAGCTAAGCGATAAAGACTTCTTAAAGTTGCTTTTTGATGCGAATCACGTTGTCTAAAATAATTAAAGTATATATCTAATAATTGTTGAGGATCAATAAGTCCTTTGTGAAAACGATCAGTGATATTAATAAACTTATAGAGTTCAACTTCAAGTTCTTCTTTATCAATGTCTTTAAAAACGTTCGAAACTTGGTGAAGACTACGAAATTCTTTTAAATTAGTTAAGATCTCAATCTGAATATTACGACTGTGTGGTTGATTAATTATTTTTGTAATTAAACCAGTTTTATCAGAAATTAATGCCCTATTCGAAGGACTTCGAGCTTCAAGTATCTCTTCTACCTTAGGTAAACCTTGAATAATATCTTGAGTTTTAAAAATTCTATATGTTACAAAACCTAAAACAGTATTTTCAGGTGCAAAATCCTCATGATTTTTATAAACTTTTGCCCCTTCTGTAAATAAATAAGGTTTACCAATTCTGAAATCTATCTTTGATCCTTTTTTATTTAAAATTTTTCCACCAAGTGTTAGTACTAAAGTATTTGCAACCAAGTCTCCAGCAAATAAAAATTCTTTATTAACAAGTAAAGGTGCTGTTTCATCAAAATATATGGATCTTACATGATGATTACTTACTAATAAAAGTTCTTGAAATTGATACCTTTTAGAATACTTCGATTTTATGTCTAATGCTTTATTTTCTAATTCACCTCTAAACTCAGAAAAACTAACAACAGTATAAGGTTCTAGAATTTGATTTATTCTAACTGTAGATATAGTTTGGCTTTGAGTGGTTTTTAAACGTCGAGGAGTAATATTTTGTTGATTTAGATTTCGTGAACGACCAAATTCCAAAGACCAATAATTATCATCATCTTTCTTTAAAGAAACTACAATGTTAGATTTATATTTAGAAGTTTGATTAGAAAAGTTTGCAAATAAAACCTTTTCAATTATGTTTTTTCGTTTTTTAAATGTAGCATCAAAAGACTCACCTAATTTAAAAGTTAAAAAACGTTTTGAGTCTATAACTAATTTATCAGTATTTAATGATAAATTTTTACTAACCCGTCCATATCCAGTTAGTTCATATTCGATTGGTTTATAGTTTTTTGCAGGCAAAACATTATAATAAACTAGAGGACGAAGTAAAAGCTGAACACGATTTGCTGTAATAATTACTTCACTGTAAACTATTTTATTTAGTAATATTTTTCCAAATATATTATCTCCAGCAAAAAAAAATCTTCCATGAAATTTCTGAGAAAATTTTTTTATTGTAATTAACTCCTTGTTAAAGACTAATATTATTCCTGATTTAATTATTAAATTTGTTAATTTTTTACCTTGTTTTTTTAGCTGAATTAAACCATTTACAGGCGAATATATATTTGAAGAAATTTTTTCTCCTTTTTCTACAAAGTTAGCTTCTTTTACTTGAAATATAAAGCTTTTAGGAAAAGCATCATAAGATTCTTCTGGTAACAATATAAATGATGTAGCTTTATTGAACTCTAACCAGCCAATGTTTTTAGCTTTATAAGTATTTGTCAATATTTTATTAAAATTAAGACTATATAGAATACCCCCTGTTTTTACTTGATAAGCTTCAGTTAAGTAGCGTCCTATATAAGGAGTTGAATTATTAATATCAGGTGAAATATCCTTTCTTAGTAATAATTTTTGAGAGTTTCTAAGTTTTAAAATATATAAAAAAGGTTTTTTAATCAGCGTATTTTTATAGACTTGTACTTTTAATTTTTTTAACTCTAAAAACTGACAAATTAATCCTATTTTAGTTGAGTTTAAAAGACTAATAAGTTCCGTAGAAAAGTTTGATTTTATAACAAACTTTGTTTTTGCAAAAACATATTTTGGATGACTAAAAGATCTAATAAGTTTTTTTGCTTCAAAAGGAAGAATAACCAAAGTACCTCCAAGTACCCATACTATCATGTTATATTCAAAGAAGTTAGATTTTTGTCTTGGCTGATAATAAATTTCACCCGAAAATTTCGTCGTTAAAGTTTTTTGAATTTCTATATCTGATTCTTCTAATTGAGAAGCCAATTGCACAATAGGTTGTCCTTTTTTTATGAATTCACCATTTTTAATCATTAAAAGATCGTCACGTTCTACTTTGATACGCAAAACTTCATTCTTATAAGTGATAATATTAAAGAAAGAAGTGTTTATTATAACTTGACCATAATCTCCTTGATTTGTTCGGACAAAGTTAGTTTTTAAATTTTCAGCAAATTTTACTTGACCTGAAAATTTACTACGAATTTGCTGACTTAATTCACGACTAAAAACACCTCCTGTATGAAAAGTACGCATTGTTAATTGAGTTCCAGGTTCACCAATTGATTGTGCAGCAATAATTCCAATAGCTTCACCTATTTCAATTAATCGATGTTGAGTTAAATCCCAACCAAAACATGTTTGACAAACTGATCGATAGGATTGGCAGATTAGTGGTGATCTAACACTTACTATTTGAATATTTTTTTCTTTAATTAGTTTTAATAAAACAAAATCAATTTCTTGTCCTCGATGAGCGAGTAATTTTTTTGCCTTTTTATCAAAAATAGGTTTTGCCAAAATTCTTCCTAATAATTTTTCTTCAAAGGAAGATTTAATTTTTTCTTGTGAAAAAAAGTTGGTTTTAAGAATTAAAATACCATATTTTGATTGACAATCAAACTGTCTAACAACCACATCTTGAGCTATATCAATCAATCGTCGTGTCATATAGCCAGAATCGGCTGTACGAATAGCTGTATCTACTAGACCTTTTCTAGCTCCATAAGATGAAATAAGAAAATCAATTACTGTTAATCCTTCACGAAAATTTCTTTGGATGGCTGATCCTATCATTTCACCTTTTTGATCGGACATTAAACCTCTCATACCAATTAATTGTCGAACTTGAGACAAATTTCCTCGTGCCCCTGAAAAAGTCATCATATAAAGTGGATTTAAAGGATCTGTTCTTTCAAAGAAATCGACAATTTCATTTTTTAAAACTTCACTAGTCAAATTCCATGCCATGACTTGTTTTTGAAACCATTCTGAGCTAGTCAATTCTCCTCGTTTATACAGAGTTTCACCTTTTTCTAATTCAGTATTAGTCAAACTAACTAAAGAAGTTTTTGATCTAGGAACTTTTAAATCCTCTAAATGAATAGACAACCCACCCTGAGTTGCATAATTAAAACCAGCTTCTTTTAATAACTCTCCAAGCATACATGTTTTGCGAATACCATAATTCCGGAACATCCATGCTAATATATCTTCTAAATCTTTTTTAGTAATGATTTGATTTAGAAAAACAAAACTTCGCGGATTAAACTTTGAATTATTTAAGTTTGTTTTATTTTTTAATTTTTGCATTTTGGAACAATTTTTAATCTTTAAATTTTATCCTTAAAAAAGTTTTAAGAAGTTAGTTTTTATTCAGTATTGACTTAAAAAGCTTTATTTTGTACCAATAGGGCGAGCATAAATGGCAGCTGCTATTAATTCATTAATTAATATCTTACCTGGTGTTGTTCTTATATAGGCTGAAGTAATTTTTCCAAAATGATCTCTTTTAAGTTGCAAATCATTAAAAATTTCTAATGATCCATCACTAAGTTTTTCTATTCTTATTAAATTTTCATATTTTCTTTGAATACCTGTTAATTTACCTGAATATTTTAACCATATTGATGAATGCAAGTATATTTTCTCATGTTCTAATGCTTCAGATATTTGACCAAAGGTTGTAAAATATCTATTCGCACCTTTTGTATAAGGTAATGTCTGAGTTGTTAAATAATACCAACCTAGTACAATATCTTGACTCGGTGTTAAAATCGGTCGTCCTGTTGCTGGAGAAAGCAGATTATTTGAAGAAAGCATTCTATATGCTTCAAGTTGAGTTTTTCTTGTTAATGGCAAATGAACTCCCATTTGATCACCATCAAAATCTGCATTAAATCCTGGACAAACTAAAGGGTGTAATTGTATAGCTCTTCCTGTAGTCAATACAGGTCGAAACGCTTGAATTCCTAAACGATGTAAAGTTGGTGCACGATTTAAAAGAACTAATGACACAGAAACTAAAATTGTTAATAAAGTCCAAACAATTGGATAGTTCCTTTGTAAGGCTGATGTAAGATCACTTGTATCTAGTTCACGAGCTCGTGGTATAATTTCACGAATTTTATAAATTAAATAAGGCCCAAATAAATTTAGTGCCATTTCATAGGGTAATGCACATTGGTCGAGCATTAAAGTTGGTCCAACAACAATTACAGATCGACCTGAATAATCTACTCGTTTTCCTAGTAAATTTTGTCTAAATCTTCCTTCTTTACCAGCAATTAAATCATTTAAGCAACGTAAAGCTTTATTTCTAGGACCATAAGATTCTCTTCCAAAACGACTCCCATTATCTATTAAGTCATCAACCGCATCTTGAATTAATATTTTTTCGTTTATTACAACAAACTCAGGCACAATTTGTTCACAAAATTTCATAAGTCGATTCTTTCTCATTACAATACGACGATAATGCTCATTAAATTCCGAACTCATATATGTTCCATTAGGTAGTTCGAAAACAGGACGTAAAGCAGGAGGTAACACAGGTAACACTTTTAATACCATCCAAGAAGGATCTGTTTTAGTGGCTACAAAGGTTTCTAGCAATCGGAGTCTTTTAAGTAAACGTTCACGTTTACTTAAAGATGAATGTGATAAATCTTGCCGAAGCTGCTTAATTTCATCATTTAGGTCAAAAGATTTTAACATTTTTAATATAAGTTGGGATCCCCGATCTGCTAATAAAAGAGCATTTACTTCATCATCAACCCATTCTTGATATGTTATAGTTTTTTTTTTGTTTAATTTGGATTTATTTAATTTTAAATCATCAGTTTCTCTTAATAAATCTTTTGAATTAAGTTTAAATGAGCCAATATTATCTTCTAAAAAATCAAAGCTTACTGTGAGATTTTTGGTTAATTCTAGCCATTGAAATACCCAATTTTCTTCAGGAGATCTTAATAGTCGTTTTACTGATTCACGAGCTTCATTTTCTAACTCTTCTAAAGTCTTTTCTTCATTAGTTAAATAAACAATATCCTCTAAATCTTTTACCGGTTGATCTAAAACAATACTTAAATAACTTGGTGAACCTTTCAAATACCAAGTATGTGTGATAGGATATTTAAAAGTTACATGACCCATTCGATGTCTACGAACATGACTTTCGGTAACTTCTACACCACAGCTTTGGCAATAAAAAGGTTTTTTCTTTGGACGGAAGTTATATTGTCCACAAGCACACTCCCAACTCTTTAAAGGTCCGAAAATTTTTTCACACAAAAGACCATCAGGTTCAGGTCTTCCTGTTCTATAATTCATGGTATCTGGCTTACGAATTTCTCCTACAATTTCTCCGTTAGGAAGTTTCCTTTCACTCCATTCACGAATTTTTTCAGGTGATGCTAATCTTACTCCTACCATTTCGAACCTATTTCTGCTTATCTGAGTAGATACAGGTCTTAATCGAGTTAGCTTTTTTCTTTTAAAATGTTTTTTTTGAGTAGTATTTTCTGATACTATGGTTTTTTCAGAAATCATAATTAATACTTTTATTAAAATTTTACAGGTTTAAGATTTGGTTCTAATTTGCCAGATGAAAATGCAATAAATCTTAATGCATGAATATCGACAGCTAAAGAACGTAATTCACGAAGTAAAACGCGGAACGATTCTGGTATTCCGGGTGAAGGCATTTGATTATGGCCCACTATTGCCTTATAAGCTTTTAACCTTCCAGGAATATCATCAGATTTTAAAGTTAAAAGTTCTTGTAATGTATAAGCTGTTCCATAGGCTTCAAGGGCCCATACCTCCATTTCGCCAAATCTTTGTCCACCTTCTCGAGACCTTCCTCCCAGCGGTTGTTGAGTAATAACTGAGTATGGTCCAATAGAACGTGCATGGATTTTATCATCAACAAGGTGAATTAATTTCAACATATAAGGTTTACCAACAGTTATTGGATTATCAAAAGGTAAACCTGTTCTACCATCTCTTAAAATGACCTTTCCAGGTGAAAATCTATTTAGTAGAATTTGTTGATTACTAACTGGATCCTTAATTTCTTCAAATTTTTTATATACTAAACTTCTTGAAGCTTCTAGGCTATAAATTTCATCAAAAGGAAAAACCTTAAAACGTTTTTCTAATTTTTCACCTACCCACCCTAAAAGACATTCAAATAATTGACCTACATTCATACGTGAAGGAACACCTAAAGGATTTAAAATAATATCTACTAATGTACCGTCAGGTAAAAAAGGTAGATCAGATAGTGCGGCAACATTTGAGATTACACCTTTATTTCCATGACGACCTGCCATTTTATCACCTATTTGCATACGTCTTATATTGGCAATAAAAATCTGAATAATAGATAAAACTTTTGGTGGTATGTCTAGAGCTGTTTTTCGATCAAGAACTCGAACATCCAAAATTCGTCCAACCATTCCTAAAGGTACTCTTAATGAGGTATCAGAAACTGAAGGTATATCACCAAATAATTCTTCAAGTAACCTTCCATATGTATTTTCTCTGCGTTTTGGAGAAAGTTTGCCTATAATAGCATCACCTGGTTGAACATATGCACCTATATAAACTAAACCATTTTCATCTAAATTTCTTAAACGATATTTCTCAGCACTACTTTCTGGTAAGTCTCGTGTAATGTAATCTGGTCCTCTATCATTATCTTCTATTTCTACTTCGAGCTTTTCAATGTGAATTGAGGTAAAAATATTTTCATAAACCAGTCTTTCACTTACAACTATAGCATCTTCATAATTAAAACCGCCCCATGGCATATAAGCAACTGTAACATTTTTGCCTAAAGCTAATTCACCTTCATCTGTGCTTGGACCATCGGCAATAATACTTCCACTTTCGACATACTCACCAACCCAAACAATGGAACGTTGATTTAAAATAGTAGATTGATTGGAAGCTTGGAATTTTTCTAACCTATATACAATGGTCTTGCCGTAAGGATCAGATATCCAAATCGAGTTAGAAGAAACAAACTTTACAATTCCTTTAGTATAACTTAATAGTAATGAACCTGATTCAATAGCTAAGTTTGATTCTATACCAGTTCCAACTATTGGTTTTTGAGGTCTTATCAAAGGAACAGCTTGGCGTTGCATATGTGCACCCATTAAAGTCCTATTAGCATCATCATGCTCAAAAAATGGTATTAAACCAACAGCTGGTGAAAAAAGATGAAAAGGTGAAACAGAAAGATAATTTACTTCTGATGGTGCCGTTAAACGAAATTCATCATTTTCTTTGACTCCAATTTTTTTTGTTAAAAGAAATCCTTTTGTACTAACTAAACTATCACCCATACCTACTGTCTTTCCGTCTTCTTGACCTACATTTAAGTAATTTAACCCTATTATTTTTCCTTGACGAATTGAAAAAAATGGAGTTTTTAAAAAGCCTTGATTATCTGTATGAACAAAGGTGGCAAGTGAAGCGACCAAACCAGCTTTTTCTCCTTCTGGTGTATCAATCGGACAAAGCCTACCATAATAACTTGGATGAATGTCTCGAATTGCAAGACTAGCTTTTTCAAAAGGTATTCCACCTGGACCAAGTACTGTTACACGTCGTTTATGAATTAGTTCAGCTAATGGATTTATTTGATCTAAATATTGAGATAAAGGATTAGTAGCAAAAAACTCATCAACAGCAGATTGAATAGGAAACGGATTAATTAAAACACTTAAATCTAAAGTATTCATCATGTCACGTTTTTCTTCAAGAAATGCTCCAAATCTTAAAAAAGCATGTGAAAATTGAACTTGTAAAAGTTCACCTACTGATCTAATCCGACGATTTTCTAGACTATCAATGTCATCAACGTTACCAACTAGAACTCTCAAACCTATTAAATAGTCAACAATTTCAACAATATCATGTAATGTTAAAGTTTGAACTCTCTGAGGTAAATTAATACCTAATTTTTTGTTAACTTTATATCTCCCAACTTTTCCTAAACTATAGTAACGTGCGTCAAATATTTCACTTTTTAATAATTCCCATTTAGAGTTATGTTCTGCATAGGGAATACCAGAACTTTTTGTATAAATTTTTTTGGCATGTGTTAAAATATATTCAAAATAATGCGAATTTTCTAAGTGTGAAAAGATGGTACTAGATTGAATACCAATGTCTTCTAATAAAATTGATATAGGAATTTCTTCAATCCGATCTGTTTTAATCCATATAAGTTTTTCTCTATCATATTCAAAATAAAGCCATGAACCTCTATTTGAAATTAAAGTTGCACCAATAGTTGATATATAACTATTGACTGAATCTACCTTGTAGTATATACCTGGACTTCTAACTATTTGACCTAAAATAACTCTTTCACAACCATTAATTACAAAAGTTCCTCTATCAGTCATTAGAGGTAACTCACATAAACATAAAGTATGTAAGTCGATTTGTTGTGTAACTTTATTTTGAACTTCAATAGGCATATATAACTTAATAGAATAAGATAATTTATTCCTACGAGAGTCATAGGGTATCCTAAAAGGTTGATGGAAGTAAAATTCATTATGAAAAAATCGTATTTCTACTGTTTCCATAAAATCACCAAGCGTTGACAGTTGTTTTAACTCGTCACTTAAACCTTCCTCAAGAAACCAACAAAAACTACTTTTTTGAATTTCTATTAAATCAGGAATATTTGCAAGATATACCTTTCGCATGAATGCTTTTAATCTCCTTAATTATTTGATTCAAAAAAATCTTATAAGGTTAAGAAATAACTTCCCTTAACCTTATTTCGATCGAAATATAACTAACAGCATTAACTAATTTTTTTTAAAATTTTATTAATACGTGATTTTTGTCTTGCTGCTTTTCGTGGATGAAATACTTTCTTTTTAGCTGCTTTATCAATTCTACTATAAATTTTTGAAACCAAAGACTTTAAATGATCATATGTTTCTTTGTCTTTTGTTGATTCAAAACTTTTTATAGCTATACGATATTTTTTTACTAAAGTTTTAACTGTCGATTTATAAAATCGATTTAATTTTAAATTTCTTTGTCCAACACGAACCCTTTTCTTAGCAGATTTAATATTAGCCATAGTATTTAATATTTAAAGTCTTTCTTTTAGATTATACTTGTTTTAAAAGATTTGAGCTAGAGAAAATTATTAAATAAGTTGAAATAATAACAGTATTTTTTGACTAGCTTAAGATTAAAAATTTCTTATAATTAACTATATAGCATTCTATAAAAAAATTACAAATAAAAAAAATGGCAAAACAAAAAGGTAGCCGAATTATTATCCATCTTGAATGTACAAGTTGTCGTACAAATTCTAACAAAAGAGCAGAAGGTGTTTCACGTTATACAACAACAAAAAATAGACGGAATACACCAGCTAGACTAGAACAAAAGAAATTTTGTCCTTATTGCAATTCTCATACACTACATAAGGAGACTAAATAAATTTTATGGCTAGAACCAAAGTAAAACTTTCTCCGTTAGCTTTAAATCGCGGAATTGATTACAAAGATTTGCTTTTACTAAGATCATTTACTACTAGTTATGGAAAAATTTTAGGCCGTAGAGTAAGCAGGCTGACAAAAATTCAACAAAATCGATTAAAGAAGGCAATAAAACATGCCCGACTTTTAGGACTCTTTCCGTTCGTACCACATAAAGCTATTTAGGTGATTTTAATTTCAACATAAAAAATTTTAAATATTTATGAATCGTTCACAAAAGAATGATAATTTTCTTGATAAAACATTTACTATCCTAGCTGATATTTTAATAAAAGTCTTACCTGCTAGCCAACAAGAAAAAGAAGCATTTACTTACTATAAAGAAGGATTAGTTGCTCAATCTGCAGGTCAATATGCTCAAGCCCTAGAAAGTTATTACGAAGCTCTTCAATTAGAAGAAGATCCAATTGACAGAAGTTATATTCTGTATAATATTGCACTTATTTACTCAAATAATGGTGAATATTCTACAGCTCTTCAATATTATCATCAATCTTTGGAATTAAATCCGAAATTGTCACAAGCATACAACAATATTGCTGTTATTTATCACTATCAAGGTGTCAAATCTTCTGAAAAACGACAATCTGAAATTGCCAAAAAGCTTTTTAATAAAGCGGCAGATTATTGGAAGGAAGCAATTCGTTTAGCTCCCAATAACTATATTGAAGCCGAAAATTGGTTATTAACAACTGGTCGTGAATTTAAATAATATAAATACAACCAAAAGTTTCGGGAAACCCTATTTATTTTCTACTTTTCATAACAGTTAATATTCGTAAAATAAACATGAGTACTAAAGAGTCAGACATTAAAGAGTCAGATACTAAAGAATCAGATATTAAAGAAGCAGATACTAAAGAATCAGGTGTTAAAGAAGAAGAGTTTACATTCCCTGGACCCGTAGGTGGAAAAGTATCTCAAGTAATTGGACCCGTAGTTGATATTCGATATAAAGGGAAATCTATTCCAGAAATTTATACAGCTATTGAAATCTTAGATTCTTCTTCTGCAAAATTAGCAAAATATGTACAAGTTGTTGCCGAAGTTCAGCAAATGATTGGTGGTAGTACTGTACGTACAATTGCTATGAATCCAACTGATGGATTAGCTCGTAATTACATCGCTGTAGATACTGGTCGACCAATTTCTGTACCTGTTGGAAATCAAGTTTTAGGAAGAATATTTAACGTTTTAGGTCAACCAATTGATAACCTTTCATCAATTGAAACACCTGATCTAACATGGCCAATTCATAGAGCTGCTCCAGCTTTCTATGAACTTGAAACAAAACCTCTAATTTTTGCTACAGGAATTAAAGTTGTTGATTTACTAGCACCTTATAGAAAAGGTGGAAAAATTGGACTTTTTGGTGGTGCAGGTGTTGGTAAAACTGTACTTATCATGGAATTAATTAACAATGTAGCAAAAGCTTATGGAGGTGTTTCTGTTTTTGCTGGTGTTGGTGAACGTACTCGAGAAGGTAATGACTTATATCGAGAAATGATTGAATCTGGTGTTATCGTTCCCTCTGATTTACCAAAATCAAAAGTAGCACTTGTTTATGGCCAGATGAATGAACCGCCAGGAGCACGTATGCGTGTTGCCTTAAGTGCATTAACAATGGCTGAATATTTCCGCGATGTCCAAAATCAAGATGTATTATTCTTTGTTGATAATATTTTCAGATTTGTACAAGCAGGTTCAGAAGTGTCAGCTCTATTGGGCCGTGTACCTTCAGCAGTTGGATATCAACCTACATTAGCTACAGAAATGGGTATGTTACAAGAACGTATTACATCAACATTAAAAGGTTCTATTACTTCAATTCAAGCTGTTTATGTACCAGCAGATGATTTAACAGACCCTGCCCCCGCAACTGTATTTGCTCATCTTGATGCTACTACAGTACTTTCAAGAAACTTGGCGGCAAAAGGTATTTATCCAGCTGTGGACCCACTAGCGTCAAAATCAACAATGCTGGAACCTTTAATTGTTGGTGAAGAACATTATAATACGGCTCAATCAGTTAAAGAAACTCTTCAACGTTATAAAGAGCTACAAGATATTATTGCTATTTTAGGTATTGATGAATTGTCAGAAGCTGATAGATTAACTGTAGCTAGAGCAAGAAAAGTTGAAAGATTTTTATCTCAACCTTTTTTTGTTGCCGAAGTATTTACAGGACTTACTGGTAAATATGTTTCTTTAAGAGATACAATCAAAGGATTCCAAGCAATTGTTGCAGGTGAATTTGATGCATTACCAGAACAAGCTTTCTATCTTGTAGGTGATATCTCTGAAGTTATTGAAAAAGCGAAAAAATTAAAATAAGTTTAGGAGGTGTAAACTATGTTAATCACCACAAATCTCTTTGCTACCAATAGAACTATTGCTGATTGGAAAGTTAAAGAAGTTGTCTTACCAACTACTACTGGAGAACTTGGGATTTTACCAAATCATACTCGTTTATTAACTGCCTTAGATATAGGGGTTTTGCGAATTAAAGCAGAAAATAATTGGATACCTATCGTTATACTAGATGGAATAGCTGAAATTAAAGATAATAATTTAAAAATAATTGTCCGACAAGTTGAAGAACTTTCAGATATCACAATTGATGTAGATCAAGCAAAAAAAGAATTAGATCAAGTTGTTGATGCATTAGCAAAATCAACAAAGCAAAATGAAAAGCTTTTAAACACAATAAACCTAAAGCGAGCCCTTGCAAGATATCAAGCTCTAACTTTTGATAAATCAAACCGTATTTAAAATAACATTTTGATGTAACATATTTATATTAAAAAATATGTTACATCTTATAAGTAGTAATATATGCTATTTAAATTTAAGTCCTCTATATTAAATAATCAAATTGGTTCAAAAATTTATATGGGGCTTACAGAACATAATCAAGAACTACGAGAGCGTCTATTTCAACTGATTATCTTCTTAGTTTTTTTAGTAGGATTATGTTTTTCTCAAACAAAAATACTCGCACAACTTTTACAAGGAGTTATCGAAGGGATAAAATTTTTTCAACCATCACCAGATGAATATTTCTTTTTAAGTTTTAAACTTTCGTTATCAACTGCTTTAGTGGTTGAAAGTCCTATTGTAATCCTTTATGCAATATGTTATCTTTTTCCTGCATTATTAAGTAGAGAAAAATTTGCTTTTGGAAGTCTTTTTCTCTTGTCTTTCATCTTATTTTTTGCTGGAAGTTTATATGCATATAAGGTTGTTGCTCCAGCTGCATTAAAGTTTTTCTTTTCTTATACAAAAGATATTCTTGAACCTCTATGGTCATTTCAAGATTATGTGGATTTCCTATGGACTTTGTTTTTAGGATCAATATATAGTTTTCAAATTCCTGTCATTCAAATCCTTTTAGGTTTTATAGGATTTTGTACATCAAAAAATTGTTTTAATTGGCTTCGGTATGTATTTTTAATAGCAACCATATTAGCTGCTATTATAACTCCTTCAACCGATCCTATTACTCAAGTAGTTTTTACAGTTGCGATAATAATTTTATATTTGACTGGAAGTAGTTTTTTATTTGCCTTAGAAAAAATCGGTATACTATCTTAATCCAGTAGTATTTTTTTAGTAAGACAAATTAAATGTTGTTAATTTTTTCTTTATTTAAAGAGTTAAAAAATTCTATGCAAAACAAAAGAGGCAAAAAAATCAGAAAAATTTTTGATTTTCTTGTGATAATTAGTACAGGTATTCCACAACTTTTTTTAGCTTCTAAACCTGCAAATGCTTTTCCGATTTATGCTCAACAAGCATATACTAATCCAAGAGAAGCAAATGGAAGAATTGTTTGTGCCAACTGTCATTTAGCATCTAAACCAGTAGAAATAGAAGCTCCTCAATCAATATTACCTGATCAGGTTTTTGAGACAAGTGTAAAAATACCCTATAATACAACACAAAAACAAATTTTAGGAAATGGGAAAAAAGGTGGACTAAACGTTGGTGCTGTTGTCGTACTACCAGAAGGATTTAAAATTGCTCCAAAAGATAAAATTTCTCCCGAACTTAAAGCAAAAACAAAAGGAGTCTATATCACACCATATAGTCCTAGTCAAGAAAATATTTTAGTTGTTGGTCCAGTAGCTGGTGAAAAAAATCAAGAAATTCATTTTCCGATTCTCGCACCAAATCCAGAAACTGACAAAGGAGTTCACTTCTTAAAATATCCTATTTATGTAGGAGCCAATCGTGGTCGTGGACAAGTTTATCCAAATGGACAAAAAACAAATAACAATGCTTTTTTAGCAACAGCTAGTGGAAAAATCACAGCAATTGATATTAATGAAAAAACAGGGACTAAATTAACAATACAAGATTCTAAAGGTAATTTAACTGAACAACTTATTCCAGTAGGTCTTGATCTAATTGTTAAGAAAAATGATGTTATTCGTGTAGACCAACCTCTTACTCTTGATCCTAATGTTGGAGGATTCGGTCAAACAGATAAAGAAATAGTTCTACAAAATCCAGCACGTATTTATGGGTTTGTGCTTTTTGCTTTCGTAACAATGTTAACACAAACTTTACTAGTTTTAAAGAAAAAACAATTCGAGAAAGTTCAGGCTGCAGAGATGAATTTCTAGTCTACCATTATAATCTTTAATATTTTTTTATGGATCTACTAAAAAGTGGATCCATGAAAAAATTTATAATAATTTTAACCACCCCCAACTATAGTAACAAATTCAATACGATCTAAATGAGTTAAAAAAGTTTTTTTAGATAGGTCAATAGATAAAATTTTTTGATTGTATTCAGTTATTAATCCTGGTTTAATCTTTTGTAAATATTCAAAAAGATCAGATAATGAAACTTTATAATTAACAACATAAACTTGACCATTTATTAAAAGCCAATTACCTGACAGAGAAGTATTTATCATTAATGAAAAGTTCTGCTTAAAATGAAAATTATCATTTCTGGTTCATCTGTTTAAAATACTAAATATTTAAATACGCATAATTATTGTATATTTTGTAATTAATTCATATAATATAGGTATATACAAAAAAGTTGTTTTACATTAACATATGTTAGTAACAATTTTGTATAGAGATTAAAAATATATAGTTTTTGCTTTTCAAGTTGGGTTTAAATTGCCGAAAGGACCATTTAACATTTCCGAGAAACACAGAATTTACTGGTACATAAAAAGGAGTCCTACATGTTTCAATCTGTAGAAGAAAGAACACGAATCAAAAACGAACGTTACGAATCAGGTGTAATCCCTTATGCTGAAATGGGTTACTGGGATCCAGCATACCCAATCAAAGACACTGATGTGCTTGCTTTATTCCGTATTACTCCTCAGCCAGGAGTGGATCCAGTTGAAGCTGCTGCTGCAGTGGCTGGTGAGTCATCAACTGCTACATGGACTGTGGTATGGACAGACTTATTAACAGCTTGTGATGTTTATCGTGCAAAAGCTTACAAAGTAGACACAGTTCCTGGAGCTGCTGACCAATATTTTGGTTATATCGCTTACGAATGTGACCTTTTTGAAGAAGGTTCTATTGCGAATTTAACAGCTTCAATCATTGGTAACGTTTTTGGTTTCAAAGCAGTTAAGGCTTTACGTCTAGAAGATATGCGTATTCCTTATGCTTACTTAAAAACTTTCCAAGGTCCTGCGACAGGTGTAGTTGTTGAACGTGAACGTTTAGATAAGTTTGGAAGACCTTTACTAGGTGCAACTGTAAAACCAAAACTTGGTTTATCAGGCAAAAACTACGGTCGTGTTGTATTTGAAGGTTTAAAAGGTGGTTTAGACTTTTTAAAAGATGACGAAAACATCAACTCTCAACCTTTTATGCGTTGGCGTGAACGTTTCGCTTACGTTATGGAAGGTGTTAACAGATCAGCTGCGGCAGCTGGTGAAGTTAAAGGTTCTTACCTTAACGTAACTGCTGGTACAATGGAAGATATGTACGAGCGTGCAGAGTTCGCAAAAGTAATTGGATCTGTAATTATAATGATCGACTTAGTAATCGGTTATACTGCAATCCAAACTATGGCTATATGGTCTCGCAAAAATGACATGATCCTTCACTTACACCGTGCAGGTAACTCAACTTATGCTCGTCAAAAGAACCATGGTATTAATTTCCGTGTAATCTGTAAATGGATGCGTATGGCTGGTGTTGACCATATACACGCTGGTACAGTTGTAGGTAAATTAGAAGGTGATCCTTTAATGGTTAAAGGATTCTACAATACTCTATTAAATACACATACACCAGTTAACCTTCCACAAGGTCTATTCTTTGAACAAGACTGGGCTTCTTTAAGAAAAACTCTTCCTGTAGCATCTGGTGGTATTCATTGTGGACAAATGCACCAATTATTAAATTACCTTGGTGAAGACGTAATTTTACAATTTGGTGGTGGTACAATAGGACACCCTGATGGTATCGCAGCTGGAGCAACAGCTAACCGTGTAGCTTTAGAAGCTATGTTACTTGCTAGAAATGAAGGTCGTGACTATCTTAAAGAAGGACCTAAAATTTTACGTGCAGCAGGAGATCAATGTACACCATTACGTGTTGCGTTAGATTTATGGAAAGATATTTCTTTCAACTATACATCAACAGATACTGCTGACTTCGTTGAAACAACAACTAGACAATAAGTTGTATTCTAAAATTAAAGTTCTAACAAAAACTATATAAGTGTAAAACACTAAAGGAGTATTTGAAGAGTGAGATTAACACAAGGTGCCTTTTCATTTTTACCAGATTTAACTAACGAACAAATCCTATCTCAAATTAAGTATATTGTTAACAAAGGATGGGCTATTAATATCGAATGGACTGAAGATCCACATCCTCGTAATTGCTACTGGGAACTTTGGGGATTACCTTTATTCGGTATTAAAGATGCTTCAGTTGTTATGTATGAATTAGACCAATGTCGTGCTGCTCATCCAACGACTTATATCAAAATCAATGCTTTTGATAACACTCGTGGTACAGAGAGCTGTGCATTATCATTTATCGTACAACGTCCTTACGAAGAGCCAGGTTTCTACTTAGAACGTCAAGAAACTGACTCTAGAAACATTCGTTACACAATCCACAGTTATGTTGTAAACAAATATCCTGCTGGAGAGCGTTACGTATTATAATAAATACATTAAATAGCAGTCTAGTAAAAACTAGACTGCTATTTAATATATATAATTTTTTAATTTAACCTATATAGCTTTTTATACTTATATTAAAAAATTTGAGGTGTTCAAAAATTAACAATCTTTATTTGTTCACAAACTATATCTTTCAACATTTGTTCACAAACAACTGTAAAGTTTTTTTAATATTAAAAAAGTTTTATGGAAAAACCAAACATATGAGATAATTTTCATATCTCATATGTTTGTCAAAATATTCTTAAGCATTAATAGCTGGAGCATTTAATGCTACTGGAAGAACATTTGATACAGCTAAGTCTAGAGGGAAGTTGTGCGCGTTACGTTCGTGCATTACTTCAATACCTAGGTTAGCACGGTTTAAAATATCAGCCCATGTGTTAATAACACGACCTTGGCTATCAACAACAGATTGGTTGAAATTGAATCCGTTTAAGTTGAATGCCATTGTGCTAATACCAAGAGCAGTTAACCAGATACCTACAACTGGCCAGATTGCTAAGAAGAAATGTAAAGCACGTGAGTTATTGAAACTTGCGTATTGGAAGATTAAACGTCCAAAATAACCGTGTGCAGCTACGATGTTATAAGTTTCTTCTTCTTGACCGAATTTGTAACCATAGTTAGCAGATACACCATCTTCAGTTTCACGGATTAAACTTGATGTTACAAGAGAACCGTGCATAGCACTGAATAATGAACCACCAAATACACCAGCAACACCAGCCATGTGGAATGGGTGCATAAGAATGTTATGTTCAGCTTGGAATACTAACATGAAGTTGAATGTACCTGAAATACCTAAAGGCATACCATCAGAGAAGCTACCTTGTCCGATAGGATATACTAAGAATACTGCTGCTGCTGCTGCAACTGGTGCTGAGAATGCAACAAAGATCCAAGGACGCATACCTAAACGGTAGCTAAGTTCCCATTCACGTCCCATATAAGTAGCAACACCTAATAGGAAGTGGAAAACGATAAGTTGGTAAGGTCCACCGTTGTAAAGCCACTCATCTAAAGAAGCTGCTTCCCAAACTGGATAGAAGTGGATACCAATAGCGTTTGAGCTAGGTACTACAGCACCACTGATGATGTTGTTTCCGTATAAAAGTGATCCAGCAACTGGTTCACGGATACCATCGATGTCTACTGGAGGAGCTGCGATAAACGCGATGATGAAACAGCTAGTAGCTGTTAATAATGTAGGGATCATTAATACACCGAACCAACCGATATATAAACGGTTTTCTGTGCTAGTAATCCAAGAGCAAAAACGCTCCCATAGGCTAGTACTTTCTCTTCTTTCTAAAGTTGCTGTCATAATGAGTACTAGAAAAATAGGGAAATAAACTTCCTAGGAGAAAAAGTCTGGCATTTATGCTTTATGATGTTTTGCAAAGGAGGAGTATTTCGTATATGATGAAAATTGATAACAGGAATTTCTACTAAGCTGTTTTACTTTATTATATACATTTTTATAAAATCTTATGGGTTAAAACTTTTATTTTTTAATCTAAAAAATATTTGCTTTTAAAGATAAGAACTTTTTATAATAAAAGTTCTTATCTTTAAAAACAAATTTTTTTATTTAATGTGAAAAATAGATATCCTTATTTAAATTCCTTAACAATGGTTTAGAAATAAGGTCTAATATGTTTTTTGCATTTGTAAACCCATGAATTTGTGAAAATGTAAATTCAACAGACCATTTTGTATTTATACCACGTGCTTCTAAAGGATTAGCATGAGCCATACCTGTAATAACTAAATCCGGTTCTAAATCTTTTATACGATCTATTTGATTATAATTATCTGGTTTTTCTACAATTATTGGGAGAAAAACTCCTTTTTCTTCACAAGTTTTTTCAAGTAATGAAAGTTCTGCTCCTTGATAACGTTTGTCCATATATGGTATTCCAATTTCAAATACAACCATTCCACAACGAATTAGAAAACGTGCAAGAGAAATTTCTAATAAGTTATCACCCATAAAAAAAACTGATTTTCCCTTCAATAAATCTGTATATACTTGAAGTGTCTTCCAAATTCTATTTTCTTTTTCTTTGAGACCATTTACTGGTTTATTAAAAATTGAGCAGATTTTTTCAATCCAAGCTCTTGTCCCATCGGGACCAATAGGAAAGGGTGCTCCTATTAATTGACATTTGCGTCTTCGCATTAATGCAGTTGCTGTTCGACTTAAATAAGGATTAACACCACATACAAAATCTTTTTCATTCAAAAGTGGAAATTCTGTATAACGCTTTGCTGGTAACCATCCTCCAACTTCCACACCAAAAAAATTTAATTCATTTGTTAATTCATGAACAACAGTGTTTGGAACTGAACCAAACAAAATTAATTTAGAAGATTTATTTGATATAGTTTGACTTGTTGTTTTAAGACCATATGATTGGACTAATGAAGCAAGAACTGTATCCTCGCCTTGTGTAAAAGCATAATCTAGGCCATTGGCTCGTGCAACAACAATTGGTACACCTAATTCAGCTTCTAGCTTTGGAGCAATCCCTTCAAGATCCATTTTTATAATTTCAGTTGTGCATGTTCCAATCCAAAAAATAACGCTAGGATTTCGATCTTTTTTTATAATAGAACATAAGCGTTTTAATTCCATATAATCATTTAAATGAGCAGAGATATCAGCTTCCTCTAATTCAGCCATTGCGTATCTAGGCTCAGCAAAAATCATTACACCTAAAGCATTTTGAAGAAAATATCCACAAGTTTTTGTTCCTATAACTAAGAAGAAACTATCTTCTATTTTTTGGTAAAGCCAGGCAACGCAACTTATAGGACAAAAAGTATGGTAATTACCTGTTTCACATTCAAAATTGAGTGAATTAGTATTTAAAAGTTGTTGTTTGGATTCCATAAAAATAGATTTTTTTTTAATTTATTCATTTAGTTGACAAATAGATTTAAATCTAAATTATTTGAGTTTTCATTTGATTCAGCTGGCTTTAAATAAAAATCAGATAAAAGTGTAAATAATTCACGATCTGCAGATTGTTTAGGAATTACACCCTCCGGCTTTGCAATCAATTGATCTGCTATATTTAAATAATAATCACAAATGTAATCCAATGAAGAATCTGTAATTGCCATTTCAAAAAGAGTTTTTCCTTTTATTCGCGATACCCTAATGTCTTCAATTAAAGGTAAAACTTCTAACACAGGTATAGGTACAGTTTGTATATATTTATCAATCAAATCTCTTGTAGCAGTTCTATTTCCTATTAAACCGGCAAGTCTTAAATTATGTGTACGAGCTTTCTCTCTAACAGAAGCTGCTATTCGATTCGCTGCAAAAAGAGCATCAAAACCATTATCTGTAACAATTAAACAATAGTCTGCATAATTTAATGGAGCTGCAAACCCACCACAAACAACATCACCTAATACATCAAATAAAATTACATCATATTCATCAAAGGCATTTAATTCCTTTAATAACTTAACTGTTTCTCCAACAACATATCCACCACATCCCGCGCCGGCTGGTGGTCCACCTGCTTCGACGCAATCAACTCCATTAAAACCACGATAAATTACATCTTCCGGCCAAACGTCTTCATAGTGATAATCTTTTGATTGAAGAGTATCAATAATAGTAGGTATAAGAAAACCTGTTAATGTGAATGTGCTATCGTGTTTTGGATCACAACCTATTTGTAAAACTTTTTTACCACGTTGAGCAAGCGCAACTGAAATATTACAACTAGTTGTTGATTTGCCAATTCCACCTTTTCCGTATACAGCTAATTTCATGTTTTCTCCTTAAGCCATCTTAATTGATTGCTCAAAAGTTAATATATTTATTTAGAGACTTGTAATGATTTACATCTAATTTTTATAATCTGGTTTTAAAGAGCTTTCTGTCAAAAACATTTGTGAATTTGTGCTAAAAAATAAATTCTTGAAATATCAGACGAGATAACCAACTAGGCCCAGTAGGATTCGAACCTACATTAGAAACTTAGAAGGTTTCTGTCCTAATCCCTTAGACGATGAGCCCTATGGGCAGTACAGGATTTGAACCTGTGGCCTTCTGCTTGTAAGGCAGAAGCTCTACCGCTGAGCTAACTACCCTTTTTTTTAAGTATAAAAACTAAGGGGCTTTTTGGATAGAGCCCCTTAAATAACTTAGTTTGTTTTTTGAGTTGGATTACGTGAAGGGTCATTTGAAATAAAGCCAAACCAGAATAGATAAACAAAGAAACTAACAACTGTATAAACGACAATTTTTAATACTAACATATAGACCTCTTTTATTACGAAGTTATTTTTGATTAACCGAACTATCCTTTTGGTATATTGTATTTAATATTTTACTGAAAAAAGTTAACCTATAGCAATTAAAGACAATTTTATCATATTATCAGTAGAAGAGAGAGTGGGATTCGAACCCACGGAACTATTTCTAGTTCTTCTGATTTCAAGTCAGACGCAATCGACCACTCTGCCATCTCTCCTAAATCATATCCTTTAATCTTGTATTTTAAAGAGTTAAAAGATATGAGTAAAGAAATAATCTAAAATTACTATCTACTTTTGGGATTAAGATTGAGGTTTAAATTTAAAAGATGCAGGATTTGGATTTCCACCAATTGATGAATCTTTTTTACCTACAGGAGACCGACCTTCATTTACTTTTTCAGGAAAGACTCCATCAAAAGGATGTAATAAAGTAATATCTAGGGGTGGATAAATACGAAAAATTTTATAATTAGTTATTTTAAAACTACGTAATTGTGCGCCTAAGGCTAAACACTGTTCTTTACGAGCAAAATACGCAACATTCTTCCCAGAATTCATTCTAGCTGTACCACCAGTTGGTAGCTCAAATAGAGAATCATCTTTACTAGTCCAAATAATTACATATTTTTCTTCGTTTTTAGCAGCACTAAGCCAACCCCCAGTCGAACCTTCAAATTTTGGAAAGTCATTTTGTTTTAATTTTATACTCATGACATCTTCATCCCTTTGTTTTTGTCAAATTTTAGTTGACTAGTCAATATAGACTGTTTAATCAAAAGGCATAGACCACTTATTATAGCGGGGAGTGGACTTGAACCACTGACCTTCGGATTATGAGCCCAACGAGCTACCAATCTGCTCTACCCCGCCATTGTCTATATATTATTATATGAGAAAAATCAGAAATTTTTAGTATAAAAAAAGAAAAAATGTGCAAACTAAAATTACAATACTTAATAAAATTAATTGTAAAGTTTTTTTTATTCGATTGATTAAAGGAATTAATTGATAATGATATAAAAGACGTTCATGACGTAAAATTATTGTAGGTTTTATCCAAATTTTTCCATCATACCAACCTGATTCTTCATAAACAACTTTATCCTGAACTAATCGTCTGCCAATATAGGTCCATCCTAGAAAAAAATTTAAATAAAGTAAACTTTCTATTAGTAAAGAAAAAACAAAACTGAGAACTATACTTTCAACTGGGTAATAAGAAAATGAAACAAATAAATTTATAAGAGAGAAACTAAAAGTAAAAATAACAAAAAGTGTAAAAAAAAAGTTGGTTGTATAACCGTTTTCATTTAATTTAACCCAACTTAGTAATATCGATTTTTTTCGATTAATATACTCATAGAAGGGCCGTTGTTCACGAGGAACAGGACATAAATTAAAGTTATTAAGTTTTTTCATTTTTTAATATAAATTTTACAATTTTAACGACACTTAAAACCTAATAAAATTAATAAAAAACTTATTAATATAATTAATATTAATTGATCTAAACTTTTATTTCTAGTTTTTTCAAATCCCGGCAGCCGTGCAGGGCTTCTAGTTAGTATTAAAAATCCTAATAATGATACTTGAAGAAAAAAGATTACATTTAATAGTATATTCATAAACAAAAAAAAATTTCTCTCCTCCAATGAAAAACATATCAAAGAAGGAGAAAAAAAATATTCTATCTGGCTTGAACTCTTAGAAGTAAGAAACCAAGAGAAAGACCTATAAGTGTTACTATAAAAGCAATTCCACCTACACTTAAAATTTCTTCCATAACTTAAATCCAAATTCAAAAATTAAAAACCGTTCCTACCCCAGACTACCATTGCTAGTGAAAAAGTAAAAACAACCAGCAGCATTGACCAACCTAGAGCAATAACGTTCATGAGGTTATCCTTATTGATTGTGTTTGTTTTTGTTCCAATTTTATAAGAAGTTCTTTAAATTAATAACAGTATTAAATTAATATTTTAATACTGTTATTATTAATATTTTACTGAATTTTTTTTATATTCTCAATAATACCTAATTTTATTAAAAAGTTTCGCACAGTTTGCGAAGGTTGGGCTCCTTGTGATAAATGTAATTGAATACGTTCTTTGTTGTATACAAGTAAGTTACGTAAAGGATTATAATAACCCAATTCTTCGATAGCACGACCATCACGTTTTGACTGGCTTGGGATCAACACAATTCTATAGCTTGGTGATTTTTTTCTACCACATCTTTTTAATCTTATTTTTAACATTTTTCTCCTTAACTTTATCAGAATGTTTATAAATTATTAAAGAATTTTTTTTAAACGGTTATTAAATTTTCTCCAGAAATAGTCATTACAATTAAATCAACATTTTCTATCCATGATTTTTTTTTACAACCTCCACCATATAATACTAAGGTTCTATAAAAAATTTCTATAATGGAACTTATATGTTCTATTAAATAAAAACTAAATAAAGCAGATAATCCTTTTGGTAGAATTTCTTCAAATGCTTTGAAGTAAGGTTCAGATAAACTAAAAATAATTTGTTCAATAATTCCACCCTGATGAAGATTTACACTAGGATACCATTCTGCTATTAACCTTATTGTTAGTAAAGCCTCATAGAAAAACATAAAATGATGAAGAATTAATAACCAAAACCTAGCCGGTACAAAAAAAGTAGATCCTCTTACTAGAGAGGTAAAAATATGGAGAAAACTTGCAAAAGCTAATACGAGTCGAGCAAGTATATGGTTTAAAGGAAAAAGAAAACGAAGCAAATATAATATTTTTTGACGGCCGCTTGTAAAAGCTTTTACTACTATATATTTATAAGGCAAATAGTAGTTTGACGATAGAACAAAAAAATAAAGCCTAATTAAGCGGTTCTTTAGAAAACTGAGTGTGTGCATTAGAAAAACTTAATGATAGAAAAAATCATGGAATTCAAATTTAGCTCAATTAGATAAAAATCTATCCATGTCAAGTTTTAGAAACCCATAAATTTATCCAAACTTTTACTTTGAATTATAGACAAATTCTAAATAATTTAGCAACTTGAAAAAATTCAATTTAAAATCATATTTATGTAAGGGTGAGCGACGGGATTTGAACCCGCGCATGACGGAGCCACAACCCATTGCCTTAACCACTTGGCTACGCCCACCATTGTTATATAATAATTATTTATATAATTTTTAAAGTCGATCTATAGGTTGACGGTGAAAATATTTTGATTATACTTCTAACAAATGTTTCTAACAAATTACGGAGCTAAATAAATTATGTCTCGATATCGAGGTCCACGCTTAAGACTGCAAAGGCGATTAGGCGTTCAATTAAATCATTTGACACGAAAAAGAATAAGAAATAAAAAACGGCAAAATACATTGCCAGGGCAACACGGATATAGTAGAAAAAAAGTTCGTCGTTCAGAATATAGAATGCGACTAGAAGAAAAACAAAAACTTAAATTTAATTATTCAATTACAGAAACACAATTGTTTAGATATGTGAAAGAAGCTAGACGAATTAAAGGTTCAACAGGTCTTATTATATTACAGTTACTCGAAATGAGATTAGATACCATTGTATATCGACTTAACTTCAGTCCTACAATACTAGCAGCCCGTCAGTTAGTCTCACATGGCCATGTAAAAGTAAATGATCAAATTGTTACAATTCCGAGTTTTCAATGCCAACCTGGTGATAGTATACAAATTTCTGATACTAAATCAATACGAGCTATAGTAGACGAAAATGCAAATTCAAAACGAAGAAAATTCCTTCCTTATCATTTAGCCGCTTCTGTCAAACAGCTTCGTGGAGGAGTAAAAAAAGTAGTTGATCGAAGAGATATACGTTTACCAGTTAATGAATTATTAGTTGTTGAATATTATTCACGTCGTTAAAACTATTTACTAACATAGTAAGGATTAATAAATCTTTACTATGTTAGTAATCATAATTTTATTTCTGTTAAAAAATATTTTTTTCGTTATATAATTGAAAAATATTTTTTAATTTATTTGAGTCAACTTCTGATGTGATAAAAAAGATTGCTTCAAAAATCAAGGGACGTCCATTTATCCATATGATTTCTAAATCTTTCGTAGAAAACTTTGAATTTTGTTGTATAAAATAGATATTTTTTATTAGTTTTTTTTTTGAAAGAGGTAGATTAATTTTTTTAAAAAAACTGTTGGTAGAAAATGTCACAGTGAGAGTTGAAGTATGATTATTTTTTGATGATGTAAACCTAATCTTATTTGGTAGAACATGTTGATTAGGCTCAGATTCAAATTCTATAAAAAAATTTAGGCTCATTTTTGTAAAATCATCCTTTTTACTATATATATATATATAAGCTAAGAGCTTGTAGCTCAGTGGATAGAGCATATGGCTACGAACCATAGTGTCGGGGGTTCAAATCCCTCCTAGCTCGTCAATGCTTCTTACAAAAACTTAAAAAATTTTTTAACTGTCTATTTGTAGGCAGCAATTCTATTGGGGCGTAGCCAAGTGGTAAGGCAGCGGACTTTGACTCCGTTATTCGTAGGTTCGAATCCTCCCGCCCCAGCTTTGCTAAAAATTGAATTATATTTTTAGGAGATAAAAAGTGAAAACAACTCATAAACAGTATATAATCTCATCCGAACATGTTCCATCCCATATTGAAAATGGTATTAAAAAACTCGGAGTACTAATAGAGGAAACATATGGACCTTTTGGGAAAAATTTATTGTTAGATTCAAAAAAATCTAATAACCTTGAGCTATTAAAAAGTGGTTCGAGAATAATTCGTAACTTACAAACTTCTGATCCAGTGCAAAATTTAATTTTATTATTAATTGAAGATTCCTTTCAGAAAATAAATACTACTAGTGGCGATGGGACAAAAACATTTTTTCTAATAACATCATATTTGATTTTGAAAGGATTTAAATATATTATTCAAAACTCAGATGCATCAGAAACAAAAATGGGCATAACTAAAACTATAACTTATGCCTTAAATATTTTACAAGACAAAAGTATATCTATTACAAATCGTGAATTATGGAATAAAATTATCGATCGTTATATACCAAGTGATGATAATTTAAGAAATATTTTTAAGGAAGCTTTTGAAAAAATAGGAAAATCAGGCGATTTAAAAATATATACAGAATCAGGAAAAAGCACTAATCTTAGAATAGAACGTGGAATGCAATTTAATGCAGGTTTTTTTTCACCTTATTTTGTAACCAATACAGAAAAAATGGAGGTTAATTTTGAAAACCCCTATATATTGGTAACATTACAATCTATTAGTTTAGAAGATGGAGTTCTTCTAAAAATATTAGAACCAATAATTTATGAGAAACGTTCTCTTCTGATAGTAAGTCCAGATATTGACGAACAAGCTTTATCGACTTTAATATTAAATAAAGTTAACGGTATTCTTGATGTTGCCTTTATAAAAGTACCTCAAATTTTTAACTCCGATAAAACTATTTTTGAAGATTTATCTTTATATACAAAGGCTAAATGTATAAAAACTTTTCGAGATTGGAAAGGCGTGACACGTTCTGATTTAGGTCAAGCAGAAAAAATTTTAATAACTAAAACTAAAACTATTTGTTGGTCAAAATTTATTAGTCAGGAATTGATTATACAAAAAAAATGCCAAGAATTAAAACAACAAATTTTAATTAGCGATTCTGACTATGAAAATGAAAAACGTGAAAATCGTCGAAAAAATTTAAGTGGAGCAACAGCTATTATCAATGTTGGAGGAGTCACAGATTTTGAAACCATTGATCGACGAGCACGTGCAGAAATAGGTTTGACTGGTGCGAGAGCCTGTCTTTATGAAGGGGTTCTACCAGGAGGTGGTTATAGTTTTGTACATTTAAGTGAAGAAGTTGAAAATTGGTCACGCAGTAATTTTTATAATGATTCATTAACAGGTAGTCATTTGGTTATCAAATCTTTAATTAGACCTATTCAAGTTTTATTAACTCAAGAAACTGATAAAACGAATATCATTTCTAAATATTTGACAAGTATAGATCAAATAAAAAAAATAAACGATATATATATGTCATATGATATTAAAAATCATAAAATTGTAAATATTTTTGAATCGGGAATTATGGACTCATTTAAAACCGTAAGATTAAGTTTTCAAACAGCTTTATCTTTAACCTATTCAATTTTATCTATAGCAACGATGATTGTCTAATAGTTAGTATTAACTAATGTTTGAATTATTTATCGAAGAAATTCGTTATAATTATGGTATTTCAACCCAATAATTAAATTTAATTTTAAATAAAAGGTAGTGAGAAATTATGACAATCGATTTATTACCTAGTTTTTTTGTTCCAATTGTAGGACTAGTTCTTCCTCTTTTTGCTACAATAGCTTTATTTCTTTATATTGAACGAGAAAACCGAGAGGTTTTTGATCCAACAAGTTATAAATTTTAATCCATTATAACTGTCACTAAGGATATTTTTTTATCCTTAGTGACAATTATTAATTTACCATGCAGCTGGAGCACTTTACAGCTTATATACCGCAATTTATTGATATTCTAAGTGGCTAGAATACACCCATACTATATAGTCTATATAAACGTAATACATAAGTTTCTTGCCTTTTTTTGTATACCAAAATTTATCGTTCGACCATAAGTCATTATAATATAAAAAATAAAAAATAAAAAAATATCCATAATTAATTTCTTAAGCGGCATAAAATTATGCTACTTAAGAAATTAAGTAAAATTATTATAGAGATGAGCCTAAACCTGAATAAGACCCATAAATAAAAATTCCAACAATTGTAATAATTCCTAGACCCGCAACAAAAGCTACAAGCCAAAGAGGAACACGTCCTGTACTAGCCATAAAGAATTTTCTCCGTAATTTTTTAAATTAAGTATGTTTATATATAAAAATATTTCACAATAAAATAACACTAATTAATTGAAGAAATAACTTGAAAACAGTACAGCTAATACAAAAATAAGTAAAAGACCCCAGTATAATGATGTACGATTTAATTCTACTGGACTAGAATTTGGGTTTGGTCCTGGTGTATTTTCTGGTGTATTTGTTGTCATCAAATTTCTCCTATCGTTGAATAAATTGCATTGAAGTAATAGCTCCTAAGAAAAATATCGTAGGTACAGCTAATCCATGAATAGCTAACCAACGGAATGTAAAAATAGGATAAACAACAGGTTGGTTTGTTCCTCTAATCATAGTTATAATCCTTTAGTTAAATCATCTAATTCTTGTTTTGCGTTGAATCTGTCATTTACAAGTGGAACTTGTTGACGGTCTTGAGAGAAATACTCATTTGGTCTTGGAGTTCCAAAAACGTCATAAGCTAAACCTGTACTAACAAACAACCAACCTGAAACAAATAGAGAAGGAATAGTAATACTATGAATAATCCAATATCTTACACTAGTAATAATATCTGAGAATGGGCGTTCGCCAGTAGAACCCGCCATATGAAGATTGAGAGTCGATGGAGTTATCAATCATTTCAGGTTCGAATTTATTAGAGCGGGTAGTGGGAATCGAACCCACATAGTCAGCTTGGAAGGCTGAAGTTTTACCACTAAACTATACCCGCTACTTATTAGTTATAATAATATTATTATATATATATATATTTAATAAGTAGTTTACTAACTATCATTTAAAATTAATTTTGTTTTGCTCTATCTACTATTTCAGTATTAAATCCCATTTCTAAACCTAAATTTGTAACAAAAGATTCCGAAATAATAAATTTTGAAGGATCTTGACTTGTCCATATAGGTATTTCTCTACTACTTTCTAAAACCAAAAATAGTGATTGTGTACGAACAGGTGTTTGAGTATAAAGAATTTTAATACATTGAAGTTCACGAAAACTATACGAAAAAAAAAGTCGTTCATTTTTTCCCGGATAACCTTTAAAAGCAAGAGTTATCTGTTGATTGCTTTTTTCAAATTTTATAGAACCAGCACCTATATTACAGATAGCTGAAAAAAATAGAAAACCCGCTAAAACCAAAGCCGCACTCCCGTAACTTAATAAACTAAAACTTTGAGCCCCAAAACCTTTTATAAGTGGTTGATTTTGATTTATTGTAGTTATATTAGGAAATATATTTAACCAATACAAAGAACAAAAACCTATAGAGTTATACGCTTTAAACCCTCCTACTAACAATATAGTCGGAATAATATAATTCTGTGGCTGATTATTGCCTGGTAAATTAATTTGCCATCTGTTCTCATCAAATTCAATCATTTTTTCTCCAAGTTGCAATAAATAAACTAAAATTTCCTATTATAGTTAATAGGGACTGAAATCCTATTAGCCATTTTATTAAATAAAAGTTTGAAAAATAATGCCATATCAGAATACAAACGGCACTAAGAAAAAATAGAACTAATGCTGATGCTAAATATAAAAGTGTCTTAGATTTTATCTGATAAGCGTAATTCCAAAAAATTTCTATAAAAATTAGCCAATCAATAACACTTAAACAATGTATATACCATGTTTGAAATGATAACTTCAATATCATTTTTTAATTAAAACCTATATCACTAAATTATTTACTTTTGAATTAAATAAAAAATTATTTATACTATGGTTAAGTAAATTTTACAAAACCATAGATACAAATAAAAAAGATTGTTTAAATTAATTTAATTACTTTTAAGCCTAAGAATAAGGCTGCTGCTGTTGCTATAGAAAAAACTAAAAGAACCAAGTAGTAACTTAGTAATATCATATATATACCCTTTTTATAGTTTTTTGATTTAATATATTATATGTTAACATAAAGAAAATTAAATCACACAATAAATCAAAAAACTATTTTTAAAAATTTGTGTGTTATAATATTTATGGTATCTAAAACACAGGAAGATTATGGTTAGTTTTATTAAACCTTATAGACAGGATCCTTTTGTTGGTCATTTAGCAACTCCAATTACCACGTCAGCTTTTACACGTGCGTATCTTAGACTTCTTCCAGCTTATCGACCAGGATTAACTCCTTTATTGCGTGGAGCAGAAATTGGTTTTACACATGGATACTTTCTTGTAGGACCTTTTTATACATTTGGTCCATTGCGTTCAGCTCAATTTTCGGTTCCTTCATTAGCTGCAGGTTTACTTGCTGCTATTACCCTGTTACTTATTTTAACAATAGGTTTATCAATTTATGGACAAGTAACATATGAAGTTTACGATAATCCACTAGTAGTTAAATTAGCTGGTCAAATTGTTAATTCAGAAAAAATAAATGAGTTACCCAAAGTCAAAAGAGTAAGCGATTTAGATAGTTTATTAGGTTGGCAAAAATTTTCTGAAGGTTTCTTTAGTGGTGGACTTATCGGAAGTACTGTAGCAGCAATAGGAATAGCATTATATTCTACATATGTTTAAATACTTGATCGTATATACGATCAAGTATTTAAACATTAAATGAAATAATACATAATATTTGAAAATAGGGTCGATGCCCGAGTGGTTAAAGGGGACGGACTGTAAATCCGTTGGCTCAGCCTACGTTGGTTCAAATCCAACTCGGCCTATTAAGAGATAACTTTTTTAACAAGGTTTGATGAAAGTTCTGCTGTTAATCCTATCATTTGTGAATTACTTTTACCTGGAGCAACCATTGGGTAACAATTTTCAGTTTCATGAACTTGAAAATCAACTAAAAACGGTTGGTTAGATGTCACAAGTTCATTTTCTATACTTATAAAGTCTTCTAAATTTTGAATTCGTTTACTTTTTATACCATACGACTCAGCAAGCATCACAAAATCGGGCATACCGTCTTTCATTGAAGAATGTGAATAACGTTCGTCATAAAATGATTGTTGCCATTGTCGAACCATTCCTTGCCAACGATTGTTTAATATAAAAATTTTTATTGGAAGCTTATATTGAGAAATTGTTCCTAATTCTTGTAAATTCATTTGAAAACTTGCATCTCCACTAATGCATATAACAGTTGAGTTTGGAAAAGCCAGTTGGGTACCTACAGCCGCTGGTAAACCATAGCCCATTGTTCCTAATCCTGCACTAGATAGCCATTTTCGAATATTACATTTTAGAAATTGAGCTGCCCACATTTGATGTTGTCCAACATCAGTTGTAAAATAAGCATTGGGAAATAATTCACTAACTCTATTTACTATATATTGGGGCGATAATTCAGTATTTGTTTTTGGTATTATTAGAGGATAACGTTTTTTCCATTTTATAATACGTTCACGCCAAAATTTTGTTTGTGTGGAATCAAAAGATGGGACTAAAGTAGAATGTTTCAACAATTGTTGCAAAACTTTTTTAATATCACCCAAAATTGCAAGATGAGGAATTTTATTTTTACCAACTTCATGTGGATCAATATCAATTTGAAGAATTTGAGACTGTGAAGCAAAATCTTCAAGTTTACCTGTAACTCGGTCATCAAATCTAGCCCCAACTGCTATTAATAAATCACATTCACTTACCGCAAAATTTGCATATGCGGTACCGTGCATTCCTAACATACCTAAACATAAACAATGATTCTCATGAAAGGCTCCTTTTCCCATTAGCGTTGTGGTTACAGGAATTTCAAACTTTTCAGCTAAAGCAATTAATTCACGTCTAGCTTCAGCTAACACAGCTCCTCCTCCAACATATAAAAGAGGTTGGGAAGATTGCTGAATCATAGTCAAAGCTGCTCTTATTTGTTCAAATCGGGTTTGAAATAAATACTCATAACGTTTATTTCTAGTTATATGTTGCTGATAAATTGGAATATAAGAAATAATTTCCTCTAATCCTACATCCTTAGGTATGTCAATTAAAACTGGTCCCGGACGACCATTTTTTGCTAAGTAAAAGGCTTCTGATACTATTTCAGAAATTTTATTGACGTTTTGAATGATATATGAAGCTTTGACAATAGGTTTTGTAATAGTATAAATATCAACTTCTTGAAATGCGTCAGTTCCTATAAAAGCACGTCCTACTTGTCCTGTTACAATGAACATTGGTATTGAATCCATATCTGCTGTTGCAATTCCTGTTACAAGATTAGTAGCACCAGGACCCGATGTTGCAAAACATATACCTACTTTCCCTGTTGATCGAGAATAGGCGTCAGCAGCATGAGCTGCACCTTGTTCATGTCTTACCAAAATATGTTTAATTAAATTTTCTTGTTCCCATAAATAAAGTTCATCATATATAGGTAATATAGCACCACCTGGGTATCCAAAAATTACTTGACCACCATTTTGAATTATGCTATTTAATAATGCAAATGCACCTGTGTGGATTCGTCGAATTTGTTTTTTTATTTTCACGCAAATATCTCAACAATTAATATTTTAAGTTCCGAATCATTTGGTAAAAAAATTAGCAATAATTTATTTTATTATACTTTATCATAAATTATCAAAATTTATATGGAGTACACCGCTTTTAATTTTTGCTTGTATTTTATTTGTTTTAATTGTATATTACTTTATATTATTTTAAGAACAAATCGAAGAGTTAGTTTATGTATAAAATTAAGACAAGACGCTCAGCTATTAAGCGATATAAAAAAACAGTTAACAACAATTTTTTAAGAAAAAGAGCTTACAAATCTCACTTACTAGAGAAAAAGTCTTCTTCACGAAAACGGAGATTAAGTGGTAAAAAAAGTGTAAGTAATACAGAAAAATCAATAGTAAAAAAATTTTTTAATAACTAAAAAAAATGGTACGTATTAAAAGAGGTAATGTAGCAAGGAAGCATAGAAAAAAAATTTTAGAACTTGCTAAAGGATATGTTGGAAGTCATTCTAGACTTTTTCGAATAGCGAATCAACAAGTATTTAAAGCTTTAAAATATAGTTATTCTGGTCGTAAAAATAAAAAACGTTGGTTTAGACGTTTATGGATTAGTAGAATAAACATTGGTGCTAGAAATTTTGGTTCTACGTATAGTGATTTAATGTATAAAATTAAATCTAATAATATAGGATTGAACCGTAAGATGCTAGCGCATTTAGCGGTTGTTGATCCAAAAGTATGGTCTCTACTTGTTGACTCTACTAATAAATAAAGTAGAGACCAAGATATTCTAATCATGAATTAGCAATCATTTATCCATCTAA